AACTATAAAATAAGCTTAATAAAAAAAAAAGTTTATAGACTAAAAAAATATTTTATTACAATTAATTAAATATTAATTAAAAAAAATAAATTAAATAAAAAATTTAATATTATTTAAAACTATTTTTAAAGGAGACACAATAATTATGGATGAAATAAAATACCCGGTACTTACAGAAAAAACAATTCGGTTATTAGAAAAAAACCAATATACTTTTGATGTTAATAAAAAATCAACTAAACCACAAATAAAAAAATGGATTGAAAATTTTTTTAATGTTAAAGTAAAAGCAATAAATAGCCATATACCACCTGAAAAAAAAAAAAGAATAGGTCCAATTATAGGACATTCAGTACGCTATAAACGAATGATTATTACACTTAAAACTGGTTATTCTATTCCACTCTTTTCAAACAAATAAATTTTTTTAATTTTTATCTACTTTATTTATGACTATCCGTTTATACAAAGCCTATACTCCAGGTACACGAAATCGTTCTGTATTAGGTTTTAAAGAACTAGTTAAAACTAATCCACAAAAAAAACTGACTTTTTGGCAACATAATAAACAAGGTCGTAATAATCGAGGAGTTATTACTAGCCGATTTCGAGGAGGAGGTCACAAACGTTTATATCGTCAAATTGATTTTCGACGAAATAAAAAAAATATATCTGGAAAAATTACAACCATCGAATACGATCCTAATCGAACTGCAAACATATGTCTTGTACATTATGAAGATGGAGAAAAAAGATATATTTTACATCCTCGAGGATTAAAAGTTGGAGATACAATTATTTCTAGTAATGAAGCTCCTATATTAATAGGAAATGCTTTACCTTTGAGTGCGGTTTGAATTATTTATTTACGTAATTGGAAAATATCCAACTAGATTTTACAGAAAAATCTATAAATCTATCACTTATAAATAATAATAAATTATTCTAGTAAACCTTAAAAGGAAACTAAAAAGGAACAATAGCTGGTGATATAATTTTTTCTGAAATATGTACAATATTATAGTAAAAAATTTAAAGATACGATAATATGGAGAAATCTTATTTTGACTTAAGTTTAGTAAATATTAGCAACCCTTGTTTTAAATATTATTTAATAAAAAAGAAAAACAAGTTAATCATATTCAAATTGATGGTCAAAGGCAATTTTGAAACTGGAAAATGATTTTTATCAATAAAAAAAGCCTCCTAAGTTATTAGTAAACAAAAAATGTTAACGTAAATTTATAAAATCATTCATTCTAACGTTATACAAAAAAGTACGTTAGATGACGAAAAAACTAGGATGTAACTAATAAAAAAATAATTTAAATACTAATTAAATTAAAAATATACATCTAGAAAGCTGTATGCCTTGAGAAAGGCTTGTCCAGTTTGGGAAGAGACCTTTTTTTTTAATGTAAATAAAAAAAGTCTACTTCAACCAATATGCCTTTAGGCACTGCAATACATAATATAGAAATAACACCAGGGAAAGGCGGACAGCTAGTAAAAAGTGCAGGAGCTGTAGCTAAACTTATTGCAAAAGAAGGCCAATTAGCTACATTACGGTTACCTTCGGGTGAAGTTCGTTTAGTATCCCAAAATTCTTTAGCTACAATTGGACAAATTGGAAATGTTGATGCTAATAATAAAACAATAGGTAAAGCCGGAGCAAAGCGATGGTTAGGAAAACGTCCTAGAGTAAGAGGTGTAGTTATGAACCCTATTGATCACCCTCATGGAGGTGGTGAAGGTCGAGCCCCTATTGGAAGAGAAAAACCATTAACTCCTTGGGGTCGTACTGCACTTGGAAAACGAACCCGCAAAATAAAAAAATATAGTAATCCTTTAATTTTACGTCGACGTAAAAATGGATAATTTAATAAAAAGAAAATAAAAAAAAAAATATATATATATAAAAACAGAAGGTAGTTAGCAATGACACGTTCACTCAAAAAAGGCCCTTTTGTAGCTGACCATTTATTAAAAAAAATTGAAGACCTTAATTTAAAAAAAGAAAAAAAAATTATAATAACTTGGTCTCGAGCATCTACTATTGTACCCACAATGATTGGTCATACTATTGCAGTTTATAATGGACAAGAACATTTACCTATTTATATAACAGATCGTATGATAGGTCACAAACTAGGAGAATTTGCACCTACACGAAATTTTCGAGGACATACAAAAAGTGATAAAAAATCTCGTCGTTAACTAGGAGGTAAGGCTCGATGAAATCTGACAAATCAAATTTAGAAGTACGAGCTTTGGCTAAACATATACGTATGTCTGCTCATAAAGCGCGCAGAGTAGTTAATCAAATTCGCGGTCGTTCGTATGAACAAGCACTTATGATATTAGAATTTATGCCATATCGAGCATGTTATCCTATATTACAATTAGTTTCTTCAGCAGCAGCAAATGCAAATCACAATTTAAATCTAAATAGAGCGAATTTAATTATAAGTGAAGCAAAAGTAGATGAAGGCCCTGTTTTAAAAAGATTTCAACCTAGAGCTCAAGGACGGGGATATCCTATACATAAACCTACTTGTCATATAACAATTACCGTAAAAAACAAAAATTAATAAAAAATAGATTATGCTAATATCATTTAAAAAGGAAAAAAAGCATGGGACAAAAAATTAACCCACTTGGTTTTCGACTTGGTGTCACTCAGAATCATCATTCTTATTGGTTTGCGCAACCAAAAAATTATTCTAAACTTCTTCAAGAAGATCAAAAAATGCGTAATTGTATTGAGAATTATGTATATAAAAATATAAGAAATTCTTCAAATTATGGAGGAATTGCCCGTATTGAAATCAAAAGAAAAACAGATTTAATTCAAGTTGAAATACATACAGGCTTTCCTGCTTTACTAGTAGAAAATCGTAAACGCGGTATTGAACAATTAAAAACAGACGTACAAAGTATTTTAACTTCTGGAGACCGTAAACTTCGTATGACTTTAACCGAAGTAACAAAACCATATGGAGAACCAAATATTCTTGCAGAATATATTGCTTTGCAATTAGAAAGTCGAGTTGCTTTTAGAAGAACTATGAAAAAAGCTATTGAATTAGCAAAAAAAACAAATATTAAAGGTATTAAAATCCAAATTGCAGGTCGTCTTAACGGAGCTGAAATTGCTCGGGTAGAATGGGCTAGAGAAGGAAGAGTGCCTTTACAAACTCTTCGAGCTAAAATTGATTATTGTTATTACCCAGCTCAAACAATTTATGGAGTATTGGGAATAAAAATTTGGATATTTCAAGATGAAAAGTAGTTTACTTTAATTTTTTATATTTAAAGATTAAATTTCTTTTTTGTTTTTATTATTTTAAATATTTATTTAATATTTTATTAATAATTTAAAAAATTGTTATGCTTAGTGTACGACTCGTTAAAATCAATGTTTTGTAAATTATTCTAAAAAACTTGATAAATTCTAGTTAAACTAGAAATTAATTTTTTACTTCTTATTGAAATAATTCGGTAAATGAATTAATAAATAATAAAATTATTCATTTAAAAACTTTTTTCATAAAATAATTTATGAAGTAAAAAAGAATTTATAATTAAAAAACTCAATAATATATTATTATTAAAATCGTATGGTTAAATTTAATTAAAAAAAAAAAAAGCAGTGTAATAACACATAATAAAATAATTTCTTTTAAAATAAAAAAAAAAAATAAATTATATTTAAATTTTAATAAGAAAAGTTTTACATCAAAAAAGACTAAGAAATTTGATGAAAAATAATAAAAAAACTTCACTGTATAAAAAAACCTAAACGTATAGTTAGAAGTAATAAAAACGATGTAATCTATAATTAAATAAAAATGAAAAATAATTAAGAAAAATATTTAATTAGTAGATAGGATGGCAAAAAAAAGAAAATTTAAAAGAAAAAAAAAAATACTTTTAAATAAATTAATATTTGCCTGTGAAATTTATAATAAAATTTTATTTTTATATTCAATTTTATTGTTATATAAAAAAAAATAACTAATATAAATTAAATAAAATAATAATTAAAATAAATTTATTCACAAGAAGCCGGATGAAAAAAAAATTTCATGTCCGATTTTGAAATAGAGGCGATAATATAATAAAAACGTCGACTATAACCCTAAAAGAACAAAATTTCGTAAACAACATAGAGGAAGGATGAAAGGAATAGCTACTCGAGGTAATTCTATTGCTTTTGGTAAATTTGCTCTTCAAGCACTTGAACCATCTTGGATTACATCAAGACAAATAGAAGCCGGACGACGAGCAATTACACGTTATGCACGTCGTGGTGGAAAATTATGGATACGTATATTTCCAGATAAGCCTATTACTATGCGACCTGCTGAAACACGTATGGGTTCAGGAAAAGGTTCACCAGAATATTGGGTATCTGTTGTTAAGCCAGGTAGAATATTATATGAAATAAGCGGAGTACCTGAAAGTGTTGCTAGAGCAGCTATGAGAATTGCAGCTTATAAAATGCCTATTCGTACTCAATTTATTACTGCTATTACATCTGTATAAAAAAATAAAGAAAATTAAATATAACTACTTTTTATATATAACGTTAAATAAAAAAAAACACAATAATTATACAAATATTGAAAATTAGTAATATTTTATTTATTAAATATATCCCCCCTTAAAATTTTTTACTTTTTTTTAAGGGGCTAAAATAAAAAAAAAAATGATTCAACCTCAAACTTATTTAAATGTAGCTGATAATAGTGGAGCGCGCAAATTAATGTGTATACAAATTTTAGGCGCAAGTAATCGTAAATATGCACATATTGGTGATATTATTATTGCCGTAGTTAAAGAAGCAATACCAAATATGCCATTAAAAAAATCAGAAGTAGTTCGAGCAGTTGTTGTACGAACTTGTAAAGAACTTAAACGTAAAAACGGAACTATTATACAATTTGATGATAATGCTGCAGTTATTATTAATCAAGAAGGAAATCCTAAAGGAACTCGAGTTTTTGGCCCTGTTGCACGAGAATTACGTGAATCTAATTTTACTAAAATAGTTTCGTTAGCACCTGAAGTATTATAAAAAAAGGTATATTAAACTTTAGTATTGTCTTAGTATTTAATTAATTTAACTAAAAAAAATAAAATTATATATATATGTTTATTTGTATATTCAATATTTATGTTTTTTAATTATTTTATCTTTTAAAATAAATTTATTTTTTTTTTATTTTTAAATTTATTTTTATAAATATTATATATATATATATATCTTTTATATACTTAATTTTTTTAATTGTTTTGATTTTAAACTACTTTTATTTTAGAATTAGCAAAAAAATTTCTAAAAAACTAAAATTATTTTTTTGTCTTAGAAGCTTTTTTAATAAATTTAAAAAGCTTAGTTATATTAATAGTAAAAAGGAGTTTTATGGGTAACGATACCATTGCTAATATGATTACATCTATAAGAAATGCCAACTTAGAAAAAACAAAAACAGTTCAAGTACCAGCAACTAATATTACTAAAAATATTGGAAAAATTTTATTACAAGAAGGATTTATAGAAAATTTTAGAGAACACGAAGAAAGTAAAAATTGTTTTTTAATTTTTACTTTGAAATATCAAGGAAAAAAAAAAAAGCCTTATATAACAACTTTACGACGTATTAGTAAACCAGGTTTAAGAATTTATTCTAATCATAAAGAAATTCCAAAAGTTTTAGGTGGGATGGGAATTGTTATTCTTTCAACGTCTGAAGGAATTATGACCGATCGAGAAGCAAGAGAAAAAAAAATTGGAGGAGAAATTTTATGTTATGTATGGTAATTTATTTACATTTTATTTAAATTTTTTATATAGGAAAATCTTTGTAAATAAAAAAGCTAGCTAGTACTATATTTCTTAATGTTAGTTAAATTAAAAAAGGAGATTTTCCCGTTAATGAAGAAACAAAATTTGATTGATATGGAAGGTGTAGTTACTGAATCACTTCCTAATGCAATGTTTCGAGTTTGTTTAGACAATGGGTGTGAAGTTTTAACTCATATTTCAGGAAAAATAAGACGTAATTATATCAGAATATTACCAGGAGATCGAGTTAAAGTAGAATTAACTCCTTATGATTTGACTAAAGGACGCATAACATATCGTCTTCGCGCTAAATCTTCAAATAGTTAAACTTTTTTTTTTTAAATTATAAATCTTAAAAATTTAATAATTAATTAAAAAAACTTAATATAAAAATATTTGCATTTTTTATATTATAGATTACATTAAAATAGGGAATATAAAAATGAAAGTTCGTGCTTCTGTTAAAAAAATTTGTGATAATTGTAGATTAATTCGTAGACGAAAACGAATTATGGTAGTTTGTTCTAATCCAAAACATAAACAAAGACAAGGATAAATTTTTATTAAAAATAAATTTAATAAAAATTAAAAAATTTATTTAAATATTTTTTATATATGTTTATTTGTAAAAATATCAATGTGTATATATTAAAATATTTTAAATTTTCTTAAAATAAATAAATAACAATACTAATTATGGCAAAATTAATAAAAAAAATTAGTTTACGTAAAGGTAAACGTAGAATACCTAAAGGAGTTATTCATATTCAAGCAAGTTTTAATAATACTATTGTTACTGTAACAGATATACGTGGACAAGTCGTTTTTTGGTCTTCTGCGGGTGCTTGTGGTTTTAAAGGTGCAAAAAAAAGTACCCCTTTTGCAGCTCAAACTGCCGCAGAAAATGCTATTCGTGTTTTAATTGATCAAGGTATGAAACAAGCTGAAGTTATGATAAGTGGTCCTGGTCCAGGGCGAGATACAGCATTACGTGCTATTCGCCGAAGTGGTGTTATTTTAAATTTTGTTCGTGATGTAACTCCTATGCCACATAATGGATGTAGACCTCCGAAAAAACGACGTGTTTAAATTTTAAGATTAATCAAAAAAATAAATAATAATTTATTAAATTAAATAAATTAAACTAATAAATTATTATTTAATAAACATTTATTTAACAAATATTATTAGATATATAATATAAAAAAGTTTAGAAAATAAAATATAAATATATTTTTAATATCATAATAATTTTTCAATTTTATCAATTATAAAAATATTTATATTTATGATTAAATTTAAATAATTTATGAAAAAAATTATTACACTTTCAGCTCCCCCCCCATCTCAATTTTCATTTTTATCTGAATTTCAATTTTCACTTCCTGAATTAAGACAAATTCAATTTAAAAGTTATTATTATTTTATTTATAAAAATTTAATTTCTGAACTAAATATTTTTCCTGAAATTTTTGATTTAAATCAAGAATTTCAATTTGAATTATTAAATAAAGAATATAAATTAATAAAACCAGAAAAAACTACTATTAAATTTCACTATAATACATATTCTTCTGATTTATATGTTACATGTCGATTGCTTCGTCGAAAAAAAAAAATAGAAATTCAAAAACAAACTATATTCATTGGAAGTATTCCTTTAATAGATTATCAAAGTACTTTTAGAATTAATAGTGTTACAAGAGTAATAATTAATCAAATTTTACGAAGTCCAGGTATTTATTATAATTCTGAATTAGATCATAATGGAATTTCTATATATACAGGTACAATTATTTCTGATTGGGGAGGGAGATTAAAGTTAGAAATTGATAGCAAAACAAGAATTTGGGCCCGTATAAGTAAAAAACGAAAAGTTTCTATTTTAGTTTTATTATTAGCTATGGGCTTAACTATAAAACAGATTTTAGATAGTGTTTGTTCTTCAAAAATTTTTTTAGATTTTTTAAAAGAAAAAAAAAAAAAAAAGGAGCATCTTCAATCTACTGAGGATGCTATGGTAGAACTTTATAAACAATTATATTATATCGGAGGAGACCTTTTATTTTCTGAATCTATACGTAAAGAATTGCAAAAAAAATTTTTTCAGCAAAGATGTGAGTTAGGAAAAATTGGCCGATTAAATGTAAATAAAAAACTTAGTTTAGATATACCTGAAAATGAATTTTTTTTATTACCGCAAGATATCTTAGCTGCTATAGATTATTTAATAAAAATAAAATTTGGTATTGGTACACTTGACGATATAGATCATTTAAAAAATCGTCGTATCCGCTCTGTAGCCGATTTATTGCAAGATCAATTAAAATTAGCATTAATACGTTTAGAAAATTCAGTACGACAAGTTATGCGTAGAACAACTAAAAGAAAACGCTTACTTAGTCCTAAAAATTTAATTACTCAAACACCATTAATTGCTACTTTTAAAGAGTTTTTTGGCTCACATCCTTTATCCCAATTTCTCGATCAAACCAATTCATTGGCGGAAATTGTTCATAAAAGAAGATTAAGCTCGCTAGGTCCTGGCGGAGTAACAAGACGAACAGCCGGTTTTCAAGTACGTGATATTCACTTTAGTCATTATACTCGAATTTGCCCTATTGAGACATCTGAAGGTATGAATGCTGGACTTATTGCGTCATTAGCAATTCATGCTAACGTAAATAATTGGGGATTTTTGGAAAGTCCTTTTTATAAAATCTCTAAAAATGTTAAAGAAGAAAAAATTATTAATTTATCTGCAGGAGAAGACGAATATTATCGAATAGCTACAGGAAATTGTTTGGCTTTAGACCAAGGGACTCAAAAAATACAAATAACTCCAGCTCGCTATCGACAAGAATTTTTGGCTATTGCTTGGGAACAAATACATCTTCGAAGTATTTATCCTTTACAATATTTTTCTGTTGGGGTTTCACTTATTCCATTTTTAGAGCATAATGATGCAAACCGTGCGTTAATGGGTTCTAATATGCAACGTCAAGCTGTTCCACTTATAAAACTTGAAAAATGTATTGTAGGAACAGGATTAGAAAGTCAAGTTGCTTTAGATTCCGGAAACGTAATGATTACAAAACAAAGTGAAAAAATAATGTATACTGATGGTAAAAAAATAAGTTTACTTAATAATACTAATGAAACTGTTAATACACATTTAATTATATATCAACGTTCTAACAACAGTACGTGTATACATCAAAAACCGCAAGTTATTTCAAAAAAATTTTTAAAAAAAGGGCAAGTTTTAACGGATGGTGCAGCTATTTTAAAAGGAGAATTAACTTTAGGAAAAAATATTTTAGTAGCATATATGCCATGGGAAGGCTATAATTTTGAAGACGCAATACTTATTAGCGAACGCTTAATCTATGAAGATATTTACACATCCATTCATATTGAAAGATATGAAATAGAATCTCGAAATACAAATCAAGGCCCTGAAAAAATTACTAAAGAAATACCGCATTTAGAAAATAGTGTACTCCGTCATTTAGATAAAAACGGACTTGTAATACCAGGATCATGGGTAGAAACAGGGGATGTTTTAGTAGGAAAATTAACACCTCAAGAAACAGAAGAATCTTTACGTGCTCCAGAAGGAAAATTATTACAAGCTATATTTGGTATTCAAGTAACTAACGCAAAAGAGACTTGCCTGAAAGTTCCTTTAAATGGAAAAGGCCGAGTTATTGATGTAATATGGATTTCTAAAAAAGAAAATTCGAGTAATTATGAAAAAATAATCCATGTTTATATAGCACAAAAACGAAAAATACAAGTCGGAGATAAAGTAGCTGGAAGACATGGAAATAAAGGTATTATTTCAAAGATTTTACCTAGACAAGATATGCCTTATTTACAAGATGGAACGCCTATTGATATGGTATTAAGTCCTTTAGGAGTACCATCACGTATGAATGTAGGACAAATTTTTGAATGTTTACTTGGCTTAGCTGGTTATTTTTTAGGAAAACATTATAGAATAACTCCTTTTGATGAAAAATATGAACGAGAAGCTTCAAGAAAATTAGTTTTTTCTGAACTTTATAAAGCTAGTAAAAAAACAGGAAACCTTTGGTTATTTGAACCTGAAAACCCTGGGAAAAGTCGTTTACTAAACGGAAGAACTGGCGAAATCTTTGAGCAAGCTGTTACAGTAGGAAAAGCTTATATGCTAAAATTAATTCATCAAGTTGATGATAAAATTCATGCACGTTCTAGTGGGCCTTATGCGCTTGTTACTCAGCAACCTCTTAGAGGTAGATCCAGACGAGGAGGACAAAGAGTCGGGGAAATGGAAGTCTGGGCTTTAGAAGGATTTGGTGTTGCTTATATTTTGCAAGAAATGCTTACTATTAAGTCTGACCATATTCATGCACGCTATGAAGTACTTGGTGCCATTATAACAGGAGAACCAATACCTAAACCTAAAACTGCTCCAGAATCTTTTTTATTACTTGTTCGCGAATTACGCTCTTTATCTTTAGAATTAGATCATGCCGTTATCTTTGAAAAAAACTTAAATATAAAATTCAAGGATGTTTAATATAAAAAAATAAATTTTATTTTATGATTCATCGAGAAAAGTATCACCATCTTCGAATTAGATTAGCTTCACCTGAACAAATACGTAGTTGGGCTGAAAGAGTTTTACCAAATGGAGAAATCGTAGGACAAGTCACAAAACCATATACTTTACATTATAAAACACATAAACCTGAAAAAGATGGATTATTTTGTGAACGTATTTTTGGTCCAATTAAAAGTGGAATTTGTGCTTGTGGAAAGTATCAAATAATTGAAAAATATTCAAAATTTTGTGAACAATGCGGCGTTGAATTTGTTGAATCTCGCGTTCGAAGATATCGAATGGGATATATTAAACTAGCATGTCCAGTAACGCATGTATGGTATTTAAAGCGTTTACCTAGTTATATTGCAAATCTTTTAGCTAAACCTCTTAAAGAATTAGAAAGTCTAGTATATTGCGATGTGTGACTTGTTTATAAATTTGAATTCTACAGAGTAAATTAAACCTGTTATCTTATTTTTTTAGTAAGATATTTTTTAATTTTGATATGTTGTAAAAAAAAAACATAAAACTCAAAAAATATAGCAAATTTACTGCTACTAAAATATATTAATCTAGGGTTTTTATTTATATATATTTATATTTTATATAATATATATTTTGTTTGTGATTTAGAGATTTCGTAAAAAAATAAAATTTAGTAAAAAAATTATTATATTAGTTTAAAAATGGATATTATAATTTATTCATCGTATATAAATGTATTAAATATATCATAACCATCGAAATAGAACAAAAACCTAAAGGATTGCTAAAAAATAAATAAATATAAACAAGATAATTTCTTAATAATTCCAAAAAATTTTGGAGGTATTTTTGCAAAAAAATATATCATTTAAAGAAAGTAAGATTACTCAAAAATAAAAAATTAATTAATTAAAAAATATTACTTGAGTAATAAATAGCTGATTTATATAAAAAAAAAAGTAACTTTTTTTTTTATATATAGATATATGTATTTTATATGTAATTCTAATTCTATTTTAAATATAAACTTACATATATTTATATTATTAATATATATAGAAATATTTTTTTATATAAAAAATATATAACTATTTATATATTTTTTTATATATATTAATATAATAATTATATTATTAGTACTATTTGAGCCGGATGAAAAAAAAGTTTCATGTCCGATTCTCAGGGGGAATTCTAAAGAATCTATCCCAATCTTTTTCTTGCTAGACCTATTTCAAAAAAACCAATTTTATTAAAATTACGAGGTTTATTTAAATATGAAGATCAATCTTGGAGAGAAATTTTTCCTCGTTATTTTTCTTCGCGTGGATTTGAAGCATTTCAAAATAAAGAAATTGCGACGGGTGGAGATGCTATTAAAAAACAATTAAGTAATTTAGATCTTCAAGGAGTGCTAGATTATGCATATATAGAATGGAAAGAACTAGTAGAACAAAAATCTACAGGAAATGAATGGGAAGATCGAAAAATTCAAAGAAGAAAAGATCTTTTAGTTAGACGTATAAAATTAGCTAAGCAATTTCTTCAAACAAATATAAAGCCAGAATGGATGGTTTTATCATTACTGCCAGTTCTTCCTCCTGAATTACGACCTATGATTGAATTAGGTGAAGGGGAATTAATTACTTCTGATTTAAATGAATTATATAGAAGAGTTATTTATCGAAATAATACTCTTATTGATTTTTTAGCTAGAAGTGGTTCTACACCAGGTGGTTTAGTTGTTTGTCAAATTAGGCTAGTACAAGAGGCTGTAGACGGTCTTATTGATAATGGTATTCGAGGTCAACCTATGAAAGATAGTCATAATAGACCTTATAAATCTTTTTCTGATGTTATAGAAGGAAAAGAAGGGCGTTTTCGTGAAAATTTGTTAGGAAAACGAGTTGATTATTCAGGCCGTTCTGTTATTGTAGTTGGCCCTTTTCTTTCATTACATCAATGTGGATTACCACGTGAAATGGCAATAGAACTATTTCAAGCTTTTGTTATTCGCGGTTTAATTGGACGCCATCTTGCTCCTAATCTTAGAGCTGCTAAAAGTATGATCCAAAATAAAGAGCCCATTATATGGAAAATTTTGCAGGAAATTATGCAAGGACACCCCGTCTTGTTAAATCGAGCACCCACTTTACATAGGTTAGGTATACAAGCTTTTCAACCAATTTTAATAAAAGGTCGCGCTATTCGATTACATCCTTTAGTTTGTGGAGGGTTTAATGCAGATTTTGATGGAGATCAAATGGCTGTTCATATACCATTATCTTTAGAAGCGCAAGCCGAAGCACGCTTACTTATGTTTTCTCATACAAATCTTTTGTCCCCTGCTACAGGAGATCCTGTTTCTGTACCAAGTCAAGATATGCTTCTTGGACTATACATACTAACAATTAAAAATCATCAAGGTATCTATGGTAATAAAAACCATCCTTATAAGCAAAATAATAATAAAATATTTTTAAATAAAACTCCTTATTTTTCTAGTTATGATGACGTAATAAAAGCTTACAACCAAAAAAAAGTGAGATTACATAGTGCTTTATGGCTTTGGTGGGGAAGTAAATTACGAACAATTACTTCAATAAATCGTGAAAAACCTATTGAAGTTCAATATAATTCTTCAGGTATTTCTTTCAAAATTTATGAGCATTATCAATTAAAAAAAAACAAAAACGAAAAAAATTTTAGTGTTTACATTTGCACAACCGTTGGCCGTATTATCTTTAATCAACAAATAGAAGAAGCTATTCAAGGTACTTTAAAAGCTTCGCTATTTCGAAATCAATCTTTACCAGCTATAACTATATAATATTCATATAATATTCATTTAAATAAAAATGAAAAAAGTCATAGAAAAAAAATGACGTAATCTATTGGTATATCCTACTTATAACAATAAATTTTTTTTATTATAACAAAAATAACCAAAATGCTCTTCTATAATAAAGTGATGGATAGAACTGCCATAAAACAGCTTATAAGCAGATTAATAACTCATTTTGGTATTACATATACAACATATATTTTAGATCAACTTAAAACTGTAGGCTTTAAACAAGCTACTCAAGCTGCTATTTCATTAGGAATTGATGATCTTTTAACAGCACCTTCAAAAAGTTGGTTAATTCAAGATGCCGAACAACAAGGTTACATTTCTGAAAAGCATTATCGTTATGGAAACGTTCATGCAGTAGAAAAATTACGCCAATTAATTGAAACTTGGTATGCTACAAGTGAATATTTAAAACAAGAAATGAACCCTAATTTTCGGATGACCGATCCGTTAAATCCAGTACATATGATGTCTTTTTCTGGAGCGAGAGGGAGTACATCACAAGTTCATCAATTAGTAGGTATGAGAGGTTTAATGTCAGATCCTCAAGGTCAAATTATTGATTTACCTATTCAAAGTAACTTTCGAGAAGGCCTCTCTTTAACTGAATATATTATTTCTTGTTATGGTGCTCGTAAAGGAGTTGTTGATACAGCAGTACGAACATCAGATGCTGGATATCTTACACGTAGATTAGTTGAAGTAGTTCAGCATATTGTCGTTCGAAAAGTGGATTGTGGAACGTCAGAAAATATTTTTGTAACTCCTTTACAGAATAATTATAAAAAAAATAATAAATTAATTGGTCGTATTTTAGCAGATAATATTTATATAAATGGAAGATGTATTGCTATTCGTAATCAAGATATTACAACAAATCTTGTTATTTCTTTAATAAATTTTCAAAGAAAAGGTATTTTTATTCGCTCACCTTTAATTTGTAAAAGTATGTTATGGATTTGTCAATTATGTTACGGTTGGAGTCTTACTCATGGTAATTTAATAGAATTAGGTGAAGCTGTTGGTATTATTGCGGGGCAATCTATTGGAGAGCCAGGTACTCAGTTAACATTAAGAACTTTTCATACTGGTGGAGTTTTTACCGGTGATATTGCAGAACATATACGAACACCTTTTAATGGGATTATTCAATTTGATACAAATTCAGTTTATCCTACACGTACTCGCCATGGACACCCTGCATGGATATGTAATAATAATTTATCTGTTGTTATTAAAAGTAAAAAAAAACTTCATAATTTAGTTATTCCAACACAAAGTCTACTTTTAGTGCAAAGTAATCAATATGTAGAATCAAAACAAGTTATTGCGGAAGTTCGTGCAAAAACATCTCCTTTTAAAGAAAAAGTTCAAAAATACATTTATTCAAATTTATCTGGAGAAATGCATTGGAGTAGTAAAGTTCAGCATTCGTCTGAATATATCCATAGTAATGTCCATCTTTTACGTATAACAGGTCATATATGGATACTAGCTGGAAATTTTGATAAAGATAATAAGTTTTCATTTATATTTTATCAAAATCAAGATAAATTAGATAATAAACTTCCTATTGCAAAACAAACTTTAAATTATTTTCAATTAAAAGAGCATTTTTTAAATAATTTTTGGAATTCTATTTATTCTAGTATTATTTTGTATAATTATCGTTTTTTAGAAAAAAAAAATAATAAATATGAAAAAAAACTTTTATTTCAATTTATGCTTAAACTTCCAAAAAACGGCATTTTGAAACAAAATGATATTTTTGCTATATTCAATGATCCAAAATATAGAATAAAAAATTCAGGAATTATTAAATATGGCAATATAAAAGTTGATTTAATTAATAAAAAAAATGATATTTTTGAAGATCAAAAAACAAAAACTGTTAGACCAAGATATAAAATACTAAAAGAAGGTAACTTTTTTTTTCTTCCTGAAGAAGTTTATATTTTAGATCAATCTTCTTTTTCATCTATTTTAGTAAAAAATAATAGTTTTATTAAAGCAGGTACAAAAATAACTTTTAATATTAGTAGTAAAATAACGGGTTTTGTTAAAATAAAAAAAAAATTTAATAATTTTAAAATAAAAATACTACCAGGAAGTATATATTACCCTAAAGAAAAACAAAAAAATTTTAAACAAAATGGTATTTTAATACCACCAGGGGAAAAAATTTTTGAACAATTTCGAGCTAAAAATTGGATTTATCTTGAATGGATTGTACTTTCTAAAGACAATTCTTTTTTTTTAATTAGACCTGCAATAGAGTATAAAATAATATTTAATGATAATCCATTAACTTTACCAATACCTTTTTATCTAGATTTATTAAAAGAACAAAAAAAAATTAAAATTCAAACTGTTAAATATATTCTTTATGAAGATAGTGAAGAAGTTGAAATAAATCCTGATACTGATATTCAATTAATTCAAACTTGCTTAATACTAAATTGGGAAACCAAAGTATTTATAAAAGAAGCTCATATTTCTTTTATAAAAATACGTATTAATAAAATTATTAAAAATTTTTTTCAAATTAATTTAATCGAAAATATTAATTTAATGAATAAAAAAAAAAACAATAATATTATTTTAAACTATCTATTTAAAAAAAAAAGATATATTATTAATCAAAAAGATTGTGAAAAAATTTTATTGCTTAGCAAAACATGGGGCATTATTCGCACTCCGTCAAACAAAAATCAAGAAAAAAGCTTTTTTCTTATTTTATCTCCATTTAATTTATTTCAAACTATTTTGTTTGACAAAACAAAACAAAATTTAAAAATAGAAAATAATGTAGAAAAACTTTTTACTTACGAACCAAAGAAAATAATTAAGACTTTTAATATAGAAAAAAGAAAAAATTTTGTAGAATTTTTAGGTCTTTTAGGTTATTTGCAAAATATTACAAAATCTTTTCAGCTATTTTCTTGTAAAAAATTTAGCGATAAATCAATACCTATTAATTTTTCAATTATTGATAATTTAAAAAAAAAAATTAAAATAAGTAAATGGTTTTTTTTAAACGAAAATAAAAAAGTCCAGAAGTTCTTTTTAACTCAAAATACTATTCTTAGTTTATTAAATTGGTCTTTTCCTATCTTTGATTTAGCAAAAAAAAAAACTCAATTATTTAATCTTGGACATTTCTTTTGTGACGGTTTATCTATAGCTGAATATCCTACTTTTTCCGAATCTGGTCAAATTATAGCAATTTATGACGATTTATCTTTAGTTATTAGATTAGCTAAACCATATTTGGCTACTGGGGGAGCTACAATTCACAATAATTATGGTGAAATTGTTAAAGAAGGAGATATTTTAATAACTTTAATATATGAAAGATTAAAATCTGGAGATATTATTCAAGGACTCCCTAAAGTTGAACAATTATTAGAAGCTCGTTTAACAAATCCAGTTTCTATTAATTTAGAAAAAGGTTTTGGAGAGTGGAATAAAGATATGACAAATTTTTTTGGAAGTCTTTGGGGTTACTTTTTAAGTGCGCAAATTAGTATGGAACAGAGTCAAGTTAATTTAGTAAATCAAATTCAAAAAGTATATCGATCACAAGGTGTAAATATATCAGATAAACATATAGAAATTATTGTACGTCAAATGACTTCAAAAGTTTTTACTTTAGAAGATGGAATGACTAATGGCTTTTTACCGGGAGAATTAATTGAGTTTGCAAGAGCCAAAAGAATGAATCGTGCGTTAGAAGAAGTAATTCCTTATAAACCAGTACTATTAGGCATAACAAAAGCATCTCTTAATACTCAAAGTTTTATATCCGAAGCTAGTTTTCAAGAAACTACTCGAGTTTTAGCAAAAGCAGCATTACGAGGTCGAATTGATTGGCTGAAAGGTTTAAAAGAAAATGTTATTCTTGGAGGAATAATTCCTACAGGCACTGGATGTGAAGAAGTTCTTTGGCAAATAACTTTGGAAAAACAAAAAAATATTTTATTAAAAAAAAATAAAAGTAAATTATTTCATAATAAAGTAAAAGATATTTTTTTATATAAAAAACTTTCAATTTCTTTTACTTCAGAAAAAATTCATAAAAATTATTAAAAAAACTTTCTTAAAAATTTAAAAAATGTGCTAATTTAAGTTTAAATAAAAAATAAATTTAAACTTTTTAACAACTTAAAAACAAAAATATAATGAAACAAAAATCTTGGAATATTAATCTAGAAGAAATGATGCAAGCAGGAGTCCATTTTGGTCATCAAGCTAGAAAATGGAATCCTAAAATGGCCTCTTATATTTTTACAGAACGTAAAGGTATTCATATTTTAAATCTTACTCAAACAGCTCGTTTTTTATCAGAAGCTTGTGATTTATTAGCTAATGCATCAAGTAAAGGAAAACAAGTTTTAATTGTAGGTACTAAATATCAAGCTGCTGATTTAGTAGCATCAGCTTCAATAAAAGCTCGATGTCATTACATAAATCAAAAATGGCTGGGTGGTATGCTAACTAATTGGTCAACTATAGAAAAGCGTCTTCAAAGATTTAAAGATTTGGAAAATAAAGAAAAAACAGGAGTACTTAATCAACTTCCTAAAAAAGAAGCAGCAACTTTAAAAAGACAATTAGTTCAACTTCGAAAATATTTAGGTGGAATTAAATATATGACAAGTTTACCAGATATTGTAATCATAATAGATCAACAAAAAGAAATTACAGCTATTAATGAATGTATAACTTTAGGTATTCCAACAATTTGCTTAGTTGATACAGATTGTGATCCTGATCTTACAGACATACCAATTCCAGCAAATGATGATGCTAGAGCTTCTATTCGTTGGATTTTAAATAAATTAACCTTAGCTATTAGCGAAGGTCGTTATAATTCTATAAAAACAGAGTAATTAATTTAAAATAATAAAAAATATTTATTTTATTATTCGTTACTATTTTAAAACTTAAAAATATATTACAATAAAAATAAATATTTTATTGTAACAAATATGTTCTAACATAATAAAAAAAGTTTAAACAATAAAACATTAAAAAAAAAATAGAAATGTTTGTAAAATTCATTTTTATTTTTCATAGTTAATTTTTAGAAGGGGTAATATGCATACTGCAGCACAATTTTCCATTAGTACACTTAATAATTTATATGAAATATCTAGTGTAGAAGTAGGTCAACACTTCTATTGGCAAATAGGCAGTTTTGAAGTTCACGCACAAGTACTTATAACTTCCTGGATTGTTATTGCTATTTTATTAAGTTTAGCTGTTTTAGCAACACGTGATTTACAAACTATTCCAACAAGTGGTCAAAATTTTGTTGAATATGTTTTAGAATTTATTCGAGATTTAACTAGAACTCAAATTGGAGAAGAGGAATATAGACCTTGGGTTCCATTTATAGGAACTATGTTTTTATTTATTTTTGTTTCAAATTGGTCAGGTGCTCTTCTTCCTTGGAGAGTTCTTGAATTGCCTCATGGAGAATTAGCTGCGCCTACAAATGATATTAATACAACAGTTGCATTGGCACTGTTAACATCAGTAGCTTATTTTTATGCAGGTCTTCATAAAAGAGGCTTAAATTATTTTGGTAAATATATTCAACCAACTCCGGTACTTTTACCAATTAATATTTTAGAAGATTTTACAAAACCTTTATCACTTAGTTTTCGACTTTTTGGAAATATACTAGCTGATGAATTAGTAGTAGCTGTTCTTATTTCATTAGTACCTTTAGTTGTTCCTATTCCTATGATGTTTTTAGGCTTATTTACAAGTGCTATTCAAGCTTTAATCTTTGCAACTCTAGCTGCAGCTTATATTGGAGAATCCATGGAAGGTCATCATTAAATTATAAAAAAATAAATATATATTATATATCTCTAGTATCAATTATAATTACTAAAAATGTTTTTTATAATTGTCTTATTTTTTAAGTAAATAATGGAATTGATTTTAAACTTAAATTATAGATCCTAAAAGTAAAATTATGAGGTATAATAATAAGAAAAATTTTAATAATTAACAAAAAATTTTTAAATAAATAAAAAAAAGTTTAAAAATAAAAAATGAAATCATTTTATTTTATCTTAACTAAATTTTATTTTAGAGTTTAAAGAAAAAATCATTTTTTTAAATAATATTTTATTTAATAAATTTTTTAATAAAAAATTAAAAAAATTCAAATAAAAACTTTAATTTAGTTTTTTAGTGGTACTATCACTTATTAATAAGAGACATCTTGAGTTATTAACTGCTTTAGTTTAATTTTTTTTTAGAGAAAAATAAAAATAAGCAATAGAGAATAGTTTTTTTATATTAACTTTTTCTTAATTTTGGTTAGAGGATACTATAATGAACCCCTTAATTTCTGCTGCGTCTGTTATTGCTGCTGGATTAGCTGTAGGTTTAGCTTCTATTGGACCTGGTATTGGTCAAGGTACTGCTGCCGGTCAAGCAGTAGAAGGTATTGCTAGACAACCAGAAGCAGAAGGTAAAATTCGAGGCACGTTACTGCTAAGTTTAGCATTTATGGAAGCTTTAACTATTTATGGTCTAGTTGTAGCATTAGCGCTTTTATTTGCAAATCCTTTTGTTTAAATTTAAGTATTTTGAAAGCTTTATATTGTTTAATTTAAATAATTTTTTTTCTAAGAAATAAAATGGTTAACCATTTTATTTCTTAGAAAAAAAATTATTTAAATTAAACAATATATACATATATAATCTTTTCCTATCTTTTAGTAAAAAATTTTTATGACTTTTGTGAAAAGCAAACAAAGTATTTTTTACTTTTATTACTAATTTAAATACAAACTAAATATATTAGTTTTTATTTAGAATTAAAAACTCGAGTAATTCTAAGTAAGAAAATATTCTGTAAAGCTTAAATAATCTATTAATGGGAGAGAGAATATGAAAAATATTATTAATTTAGTTATTTTTTCAGGTTATTGGCCTATTGCTGGTAACTTTGGTTTAAATACAAACCTTTTAGAAACTAATTTAATTAATTTAAGTGTGGTGGTTGGCTTATTAGTTTACTTTGGAAAGGGAGTGTGTGCGGGTTAATTATTTGAATAAAACAGCTGGAATAGTCCAGTTACACTTCAAAATAAAAAGAAAGTGTATAATTCCGACGAATAACTTCTAAATAAAATTTAGAACAACTATAGCATTTCGTAAAAATAGTAATTTTTTCTTTTTTTTTACTACTTTATTCGGAAATATTAAGAAAATGGTTAAAGCTAAAATGCTTGAAGTCTAAGCACTATTGGGGTTTTTCTTTCCCTCAAATGTTTTTTATTATATAAAAAAAAGCATATTTGGAGATTAATTTGATATATAACACTCATATCAAAAAATTTCTTAAACTTATTTAATAAGTTATTATTATCTCTAAAAATTAACCAGTTTTGGTTTATTATGCTAAATTGACAACCTAAAAAAGTCTAATATAAGTTATTCAAAAAAGTAACCTTGCTGACAATTAAAAAAAACAAAAAAATTTGTCAGAAGAGCTTCTAATTTTTTTTCTTTAAATAAATAAATATAAAATTTTTATAAATAAAATTACAAAGAAATTAAAAAATTATCAGAGGCAGGCTTAGTTTATTTAACTAAGCGAGAAAGCCGAATGAATTGAAAAATTCATGTTCGGTTTGGGAAGAGATTTTTAATTCGTAAAAATTCTCGATAAATAATCTACTTTCATTAAATAATTTATTAAGTAATCGTAAACAGACCATTTTAAGTACAATTAAGGATGCAGAAGAACGGTATAATGAAGCAACTGATAAACTTAACCAAGCTCGAGAGCGATTAGAACGAGCAAAAGTAAAAGCAGATGAAATTCGTGTAAACGGTCTTTCACAAATAGAGAGAGAAAAAAAAGAATTAATAAATGCTGCTGATGAAGATTCCAAACGATTAGAAGATTCAAAAAATGCTACTATTCGTTTTGAAGAACAGAGAGCTATTGAACAAGTTCGACAACAAGTTTCTCGTCTTGCATTAGAAAGAGCTTTAGAAGCTTTAAATAAGCGTTTAAATAGCGAATTACATTCACGCGTAATTGATTATCATATTGGCCTACTTAGAGCCATGGAAAGCACAAGTGATTAGCTTTCATTAGTTTTATTTTTCAAAAAATTATTAACGAACGCTAATGGTAAAAATTCGACCTGATGAAATTAGCAGTATTATCCGTAAACAGATAGAAGACTATAGTCAAGAAATTAAAGTTGTAAATGTTGGTACTGTACTTCAAGTAGGAGATGGTATTGCACGTATTTACGGTCTTGATAAAGTAATGGCTGGTGAATTAGTTGAATTTGAAGATAATAGTATCGGAATTGCCTTAAATTTAGAATCGGATAATGTTGGTGTTGTATTAATGGGTGATGGTTTAACTATTCAAGAAGGTAGTTCTGTAAAAGCAACAGGGAAAATTGCTCAAATACCTGTAAGTGATGGCTACTTAGGTCGTGTTGTAAATGCTTTAGCTCAACCTATTGATGGTAAAGGCCAAATACCTGCTTCAGAATTTAGATTAATTGAATCTTCTGCGCCTGGTATTATTTCAAGACGTTCTGTATATGAACCTATGCAGACAGGTCTTATTGCTATCGATTCTATGATTCCTATTGGACGTGGTCAACGTGAGTTAATTATTGGAGACCGACAAACTGGTAAAACAGCCGTAGCTACAGATACTATTTTGAATCAAAAAGGACAAAATGTAATATGTGTTTATGTAGCTATTGGACAAAAAGCTTCTTCAGTAGCTCAAGTAGTTAATACTTTTGAAGAGCGTGGTGCATTAGAATATACAATTGTAGTAGCTGAAGCAGCAAACTCTCCAGCTACGTTGCAATATTTAGCTCCTTATACAGGGGCTGCACTAGCAGAATATTTTATGTATCGTAAACAACATACTTTAATAATTTATGATGATCTTTCTAAACAAGCACAAGCTTATAGACAAATGTCTCTTTTATTAAGAAGACCACCTGGTAGAGAAGCATATCCAGGGGATGTTTTTTATTTACATTCTCGTCTTTTAGAACGAGCTGCTAAATTAAGTTCACAATTAGGTGAAGGAAGTATGACTGCTTTACCTATTGTTGAAACTCAAGCAGGAGATGTTTCTGCTTATATTCCTACTAATGTAATTTCTATTACTGATGGACAAATCTTCTTATCAGCAGATTTGTTTAATGCAGGGATTCGTCCTGCAATTAATGTAGGTATTTCTGTTTCTAGAGTAGGGTCTGCTGCTCAAATTAAAGCTATGAAACAAGTAGCTGGAAAATTAAAATTAGAATTAGCTCAATTTGCTGAATTAGAAGCATTTGCACAATTTGCATCTGATCTTGATAAGGCTACTCAAAATCAATTAGCAAGAGGTCAAAGATTACGCGAATTACTTAAACAATCTCAGTCCTCTCCTTTAGCTGTAGAAGAGCAAGTAGCTACTATTTACACTGGAGTAAATGGATATTTAGATGTATTAGAAGTTGATCAAGTTAAAAAATTTCTTGTTCAATTGCGTGAATATTTAACTACTAATAAACCACAATTTGCGGAAATAATACGTTCCACCAAAGTCTTTACAGAGCAAGCGGAAGGTATTTTGAAAGAAGCTATTAAAGAACATACTGAACTTTTTTTACTTCAAGAAGACAAGTAAAAATTTAATTATTTAAGGTTTAAAAAAAAAGAAAAAAGCCGAAAAAATAACTTTTCGGCTTTTTTCTTTTTTTTTAAACCTTAAATAAAAAAACAAATATTTTTTTTTATAGTAAAAATAAAAATATTAATTTTGTATTTTTTTAAATCCTACACCCAATAGGATTCGAACCTATACTGGAGGTTTAGAAGACCTCTGTCCTATCCATTAGACGATGGATGCTTTTTTTAATAATTTTAGTTATTTATAAAAAAAAAGTTTTATATACTGTGTATATTTATACATATATATATATTTTTTTATATCAAAAAATATATATACAAAAAGGCGGGTAGTGGGAATCGAACCCACATCATTAGCTTGGAAGGCTAAGGGTTATAGTCGACGTTTTTATTATATTATCGCCTCTATTTCAAAACCGAATATGAAATTTTAATATCATACGGCTCCTTTATGGACCAAATTTTTTTTATTATATTTAAGTAGATCCATACCATCTATGTTAGTTTTTTATTTCTATTAAATAACTTTATAGATGATCCTGTTATAAATTTTTAACAAAAAAATTTATAATTACTTCGTTCTTTATTTCTATTAAAATAAATCATTAGGAAAATATTTTTTACCGAGCTTTATTATAAATATAAATAAATTTAGTAAACTAAATTTATTATTTAAAGCTAAATTGCTTTAATTTTTATTTGATTAAAGATTTAGTTACGAAAAAAAATATCTTAGTTTTCTATCCATAGATTTTTAGCTGAAAAAATTCCGTGTTGCTTTTTTTTATTATTGCAGGAATTATGCTTTTCTTTTTTTAGGAAAAATTTTAAATATTTTTAGAAATAAAGTTATTGGTCAAAAATCTAATAATAAAATTAAAGACCCCTTAACTATGTTTAAGTTAATTATAAAACGAATCACACTTTTACCACTAAACTATACCCGCTACATTTTTATTATAGCATAAATTTTATTATTTTTTATCTGTAATTTTTTTACTTAAAACTCCATCCCCGGAGATTTAATACTTAAAAAAAAGCTCTTTCATTTCCGGAGATGGTTTTTAAAATTATAAATTGCCTTTACGTGCAGCTAATAAAGCAATTACTAAAGGGCCTGATCCAACTATTAAAGCCAAAGCAATAAGTTGCGCAATAACCTCTAAATTCATTTTGGTTTAACCTCTCCATTTTCAATTGATTCTATGAAAAAAAAATAAAAAAAAAATAAATAAAAAAAAAATATCTATAGCGATATAGAATTAAGAGCTGTACAATAATAAAAAGCCTATTCATTTAAAATTTTATTTAAGTAATAAAAAAGTCTATTAATTAAAAATTTTTAGTAATTTAATAATTAAAATAAAAAATTTAAATAAATTAATGGTTTATATTATAAATTATTAGGAGAGAAAAATATGACATCCATTTCAGACAGTCAAATTATTGTAGCTCTTGTCAGTGCTTTTATAACAGGTATTTTAGCTTTAAGATTAGGTAAAAGTTTATATCAATAATTTGATTAATCTTTTTTTTTTTTATTTACAAAAAAATATAACCTGGCCAGTACCAATAGCTGGCTAGGCTTAAATACATAAAATAAAAAAACAAATTGAATTAAAACTATTTTATTAAAATAAAATTATTTATTATTATATAAATAAAAGAATATACATAATCTAATATTATTATTGTATAGACTTATACTTCTACAACATGTTATGATTTTTTGATTGGAGAGATGGCCGAGTGGCTTAAAGCGATGGATTGCTAATCCGTTGTACATTTTTTTGTACCGAGGGTTCGAATCCCTCTCTCTCCTTTAACTTGAAATTTTTATAATTTATAAAAAATAAATAATTTTATAAAATATTATTTTTATTATTTTAATAATATGTTATATAGAAAAAAGTTATTCTTTACGTCCAGGATTACGACCAGGATCATTTGACAAAAATCCAAAAACAAAAAGAGAAACGAAAAAAATAACCACTGTGTAAACGAACAGCTTAAGAGTAAGCATAACGTAATCTCCGGGATCATTACTAGAAATAGAATAGAATAGATTATAAATTAAAAATACTGGAGAAAGGAGGATTTGAACCTCCGTTAACATAAAAATGAGATAAGGCTAAAACAATTTTAAAATAAATAGAATTAACTGTTCCGCCATTTCTCCAAAAAATTAAAAAAAAAAATTTAATTTAAATTTTTGAATAAAAAAATTAATTTGCAATTAATAAAAATTTTTTAACTAAAATCTAATAAATAATTAATAAATGATTAAAAAATAATTTTTTAAGTGTAAATAAAAAATAATAAATATTTATATCATATATACACAAGGCGGAAGTGACTTTTTTCACTTCCGCCCTATAATTTTAAAATAAAAGCTATAAAAAAAGTTGTAAAAAAAATATATATATCTAAAAATTTTAATTCTGTAATAAAAAAAATTATCTAAAACTCACAGAAGCTTGCCAAACAAAAGCTAAAAGGAAAAAAAATACAGGAATAATTGGCATTACATCAACAATTGGATCAAAAATAGCATAAGCTTCAGGTAATTTAGCCAAAATGATACCATTTAAATGAAACGCGTTATCTAGATAAATATTAAATATAGCTAGCATTTATGTTCTCCAATAAAAATTATTATAATGATTTAATAAAAAATGAAAAAGACTTCATTAGTTAATAAAAAAAGCTCTTCGGTATATCTTACTATAGGTTTTATTAGTGTCAAAGAGGTTATATATTTTTAACAAGAGTTATTTTCTTTTTTTATTAATATTAATAATATTATTTAATAATAAAAAGATAAATAAAGCACTTGACAAAATATAAATATAACTATTTACTAATAGTGTATATTTATGGGGCGTGGCCAAGTGGTAAGGCAGCAGGTTTTGATCCTGTTATTCGGAGGTTCGAACCCTTCCGTCCCAGATTGACTTTTTTAACAAATATATAAAAAATATAGAAAAAAAAATTTAAATAAAATATTAAAAAAATTATTTCTATTATTAATAATTAATAATATATTGTATTAGAAATACCATAGTATGACAATTACATAAATATGGCAAGGGATATTTCTATGGTGTAAAATAAAAAAGATAATATTATTATTTATTGAAAATTTATAAAGAGATTATATTTATGAAATTAGCTTATTGGATGTATGCTGGACCTGCTCATATTGGAACCCTCCGTGTAGCGAGTTCTTTTAAAAATGTTCATGCTATTATGCATGCTCCTTTAGGAGACGATTATTTTAATGTAATGCGTTCTATGTTAGAAAGAGAAAGAGATTTTACACCTGTAACTGCTAGTATAGTAGATCGTCACGTATTAGCACGTGGATCTCAAGAAAAAGTAGTTGACAATATAAATCGAAAAGATAAAGAAGAGCGCCCAGATTTAATTGTATTAACACCTACTTGTACTTCTAGTATTTTACAAGAAGATTTACAAAACTTTGTTGATAGAGCTTCTACCACATCAAACTCAGATGTTATTTTAGCAGATGTTAATCATTACCGAGTTAATGAACTTCAAGCCGCAGATAGAACTTTAGAACAAGTAGTTCGCTATTATTTAGAAAAAGCTCGTAGACAAGGAACATTAGATCAATCTTTAACAAAAGAACCTTCAGCAAATATTATTGGAATTTTTACATTAGGTTTTCATAATCAGCATGATTGTCGTGAATTAAAACGTTTATTACAAGATTTAAATATTAAAGTTAATAAAGTAATTCCTGAAGGAGGCTCTGTAAAAGATCTTCAAAGTTTACCAAAAGCTTGGTTTAATTTAGTTCCGTATCGAGAAATAGGTTTAATGACAGCTATTTATTTAGAAAAAAATTTTGGAATGCCTTACGTATCTATTACACCTATGGGAATTGTAGATACAGCTGAATGTATCCGACAAATACAAAAACATGTAAACAACTTGATTCCTAATAAAAAAGTTGATTATGAACCTTATATTGATCAACAAACAAGATTTGTTTCTCAAGCAGCTTGGTTTTCACGATCTATTGACTGTCAAAATTTAACAGGAAAAAAAGCAGTTGTTTTTGGTGATGCAACTCACGCAGCTTCAATAACTCGAATTCTTGCTAGAGAAATGGGAATTCGTGTAAGTTGCACAGGTACTTATTGTAAACATGATACAGAATGGTTTAAAGAACAAGTTCAAGGTTTCTGTGATGAAATTTTAATTACAGATGATCATACTGAAGTAGGTGATATGATTGCTCGAATCGAGCCATCTGCAATATTTGGAACTCAAATGGAACGTCATATTGGTAAACGTCTTGATATTCCCTGTGGAGTTATTTCTTCACCAGTTCATATTCAAAATTTTCCGCTAGGATATCGTCCGTTTTTAGGTTATGAAGGGACTAATCAAATAGCTGACTTAATTTATAATTCTTTTACTTTAGGTATGGAAGATCATCTTTTAGAAATTTTTGGTGGTCATGATACAAAAGAAGTAATCACAAAATCATTATCAACAGATACAGATTTAACTTGGAATTATGAAAGTCAATTGGAATTAAACAAAATACCTGGATTTGTTAGAGGTAAAATTAAAAGAAATACCGAAAAATTTGCAAGACAAAACAATATTACCACTATTACTGTTGAAATAATGTATGCAGCTAAAGAAGCATTAAGTGCTTAAAAAAAAGGTTTAAATTAGCTTAATTCAAATAAAAAAAATAATAAAAATAAAAATTTTTATAACATTTGAAAAAATAAAAACATAAAAATATTTGAACAAATTTAATTTATATTTTAGGAGAAGTTTATGAGTCCCACTTTTTCTTTTTTTCAGTTAGTATTTTATTATCCATTTTTTTTTTTTTTATTATATATTTATTTAGTTTTTTTTATTCCAATCAAAAATTCTGTTAATATTTCCAATATTTTTTCTTTTTTTTCAAATTATATAGAAAATAAATTTAATTTTAATAAAAAATAATTAATAAGAATCAGTTTTTTTTGACTGAAATTTTCAGTCAAAAAAAACTGATTCTTATTAAAAAAATACTAAAAATAAAAAAAAATATATATATATAGATAAAAGTAAATAATTGAAAAAAAAAAGTATACTTTTTTATTTAGCATTGACAAAAAAAAGTTACTAACATATAATCATGATGATATTTCTTAATATTTATTAAATCTATTAAAAATTTATACAAATTTTATTTAAAAAAAATTTATATTATATATATAAATAATAAAATTATATATTTATTATTTGTATATAAATTTAATAATTTTTTAGTAAAATTAAAGAAAAAATTATTATTTTTTAATAAAAACAAAAAACAAGGGTTGCTAACTCAATGGTAGAGTACTCGGCTTTTAAGTGCGACTAAGGAATTTTATACATTTAGATGAAATATTAAATTCATCCAAACCATTGACAGGGTTTGCAAGACTACGACTAATCTCAAAGAGAAATTTGCCAGAAAAAATAGCATGTCGTTTTTTCTTTTTTTAAATTTAAGTCGAAAAAATTAATGGATAAAGCTAAATTGCTTGAATCAAAAGTAAAATCAGAAGAACGAGCTTCTATTCAATAAATTAATTTTGAATTCTTTGTATTAATTAAAAAGTTAAAATAAAATTAACAGTCAATATAAAAGAGGTTTAACCTTATATATTTAAAAATAAGGTTATTTTTACTGAAAATGAATCCTAACTATTAAAAAAAATGTAAATAAATCACCAGTGTGCTGACTAAAAAAAACTTAAGTCAGGAGAGCAATCAATTTTTTTATTACAAAAAAAAATTAAAGAAATTTTATTTTATAAGTAAAACTTTATTTAATTTTCTTTTAATAGATTGCAGTATATATTATTTTCTATTTGAAAAAGGTACTTATAAAAAAATATTATAAGAGCTATAACAAAAATTTTATCCGAAATGGAAAAACTAAAAAAAAATAAAAAAAAACTTATATGGCAACAACGTTTTTTATATCCACTTTTATTTCAAAATGATTTTTACGCACTTGCTTATAATCATTCTTTAAATAAATTTAATTTAAAAAAAATAGAAAATTCTAATTTAAATAAACATTTTAGTTTTTTAACATTAAAACGTTTAGTTAAAAGAATCCGTCGAAAAAGAAATATAGAAGAATTAAATAAAAATTATAATAAAATTTTTGATATTAATTACAACAATTATTTTTATTCAAAAGTAATTCGAGAAGGACTTGCTATAATTTTAGAAAATTTTTTTTTAGTACAATCAAAAAAAAAAATTGTAAAAAAATTTACTGAATGGACTAATTATCAATCTATTCATACTGTATTCCCTTTTATAGAAGATAATTTTTTACATTCTAATTATATTCTAAATACAAAAATACCTTCTTTAATTCATCCAGAACTTCTGATACGAATTCTTCGTCGACGCATACAAGATGCTTCTTTTTCACATTTATTACGATTAATATTTCATAAAAATAAAAAGTTAGTTACTTTAAATATTTTTTCTCAAAGAGAAATAACTAAATTATCAATATTTTTATGGCATTCTTATATTTATGAATTAGAATTTTTTTTAGTAAATCAATGGAAAACTTTAAATTACTTTAAATCATTGTCATATTTAATTTCACTTAATAAAACATATTGTATTACAAAAATTCAACATGTTATTAAAAAACCCTTAGATATTAAATTACAATTTTTTTATAAAAAAAAAATGTCTTTCCATTATGTAAGATATGAAAATCATTTTATTATAGCAATAAAAAACTCCAATTTTTTAGCAGAAAAATGGAAATTTTTTTTTTATAAGTTTTGGCAATATTATTTTTACTATTTATTTAAACTTTCTAGAATAAATTTAAAAAAAATTTCTAAAAACTGCTTTTCTTTTTTAGGATATGTTTTTGGTATTCAAACAAAAAGTATTATAGTTAAATCTAACATGATACATACTTTATCTAAAATAAATATTAGCAGAAAAGAAATTTATTCTATTACTCCAATATCATCTTTAATTGAATTATTAGCTAAAGAAAACTTTTGTGATACTTTAGGGCACCCCATAAGTAAATTAGCTTGGACAACTTTAACAGATGATGAAATTTTTAATCGTTTTGATCAAATTTGGAGAAATTTTTTTTATTATTATAGTGGATGCAAAAATAAAAAAAACTTATATCAAGTACAATACATACTTCGATTTTCTTGTGCTAAAACATTAGCGTGTAAACATAAAAGTACTATACGTTATGTTTGGAAAAAGTATGGATCAAACTTTTTTGCAAAATCTTTTTTTTTTAAAAAACAAGAATTAATTAGCTTAAAATTTTTTAAACTATATCCTTCGATAAAAAAAATTTGGTATCTTAATATTCTTCAAATAAATGCTTTAGCAAAATTATTGCAAAAAAAAAATACTAAAAACAAATAGACTAAATATATAGAGAAAGCCGTGTGCAATAAAAGTTGCAAGCACGGTTTGGGAAGAGATATTTTAATTTTTATTTTTTAAATAAAGTTAAAATCATCCACTTTCATCCGACTAGCTCCGGGTTCGAGCCCCGGGCAACCCAATGAAATTTGAATTAAAATTTTTTATAAAAAAAGAAATTTTTTATTTTAAAGATCAGTTGACATAATAATACATTTTGTGTAATACTATAAATTAACAAGTTTATACACTTGGGTAACTTATTATTATTTTACAAACCAAGATTTACCATGACTGCTACTTTAGAAAGACGCGAAAGCGCAAGCCTATGGGGTCGCTTCTGCGACTGGGTTACCAGCACTGAAAACCGCCTTTACATCGGATGGTTCGGTGTTTTAATGATTCCTACTCTATTAACTGCAACTTCTGTATTTATTATTGCTTTCATTGCAGCTCCTCCTGTAGATATTGATGGTATCCGTGAGCCTGTTTCTGGTTCTCTTCTTTACGGAAACAACATCATCTCTGCTGCTATCATCCCTACTTCTGCAGCTATCGGTTTGCACTTCTACCCAATTTGGGAAGCTGCTTCCGTTGATGAATGGCTTTACAACGGTGGTCCTTACGAGTTAATCGTTCTTCACTTCTTACTTGGTGTAGCTTGCTACATGGGTCGTGAGTGGGAACTTAGCTACCGTTTAGGTATGCGTCCTTGGATCGCTGTTGCATATTCAGCTCCTGTTGCGGCTGCTACTGCTGTTTTCTTGATCTACCCAATTGGTCAAGGAAGCTTCTCTGACGGTATGCCTTTAGGAATCTCTGGTACTTTCAACTTCATGATTGTGTTCCAAGCTGAACACAACATCCTTATGCACCCATTCCACATGCTTGGTGTAGCTGGTGTATTCGGTGGCTCTCTATTCAGTGCTATGCATGGTTCCTTAGTAACTTCAAGTTTAATCCGTGAAACTACTGAGAATGAGTCTGCTAACGCAGGTTACAAGTTTGGTCAAGAGGAAGAAACTTACAACATCGTAGCTGCTCACGGTTACTTTGGTAGATTAATTTTCCAATACGCTAGCTTTAACAACTCTCGTTCTTTACACTTCTTCTTAGCTGCTTGGCCTGTAGTAGGTATCTGGTTCACTGCATTAGGTATCAGCACTATGGCTTTCAACTTAAACGGTTTCAACTTCAACCAATCTGTTGTTGACAGTCAAGGTCGTGTTATTAACACTTGGGCTGACATCATCAACCGTGCTAACCTTGGTATGGAAGTTATGCATGAACGTAACGCTCACAACTTCCCTCTAGACTTAGCTTCTGTTGAAGCTCCTTCTGTAAACGGTTAATTTTAACTTATAATTTAATTTATAAGTTAGACTTATCTAAGATAGGATAAAAACTTGAAAAAGAATGACCTTAGGTTTTTAAAAACCTAAGGTCATTCTTTTTTTACTTATTACAAATAATTAATTTCTAAACAAGGCGGACGTGGCCAAGTGGATTAAGGCAGTGGTTTGTGGAGCCACTATGCGCGGGTTCAATTCCCGTCGTTCGCCCATTTTTTATTATTTAATAATAATAAATAAATTTTTATTATTATTAAATTAATTATTATTAGTTGACGAAATCTTTTGTTTATGTCATTATAAATAAAATAACAAATAATAAAAAAATCTTAAGTTTTATTTTTAATTAAACTATTAACTGTTTTTTATTAATATATAATTTAAGTGTTAAATAAAAAAAAAAAATTATGATAATATTTGAAAAAAAAATAGAAATTTTTTTTTTTCAAATAATTTAATCAAAATTTTTATATGAAAAATTTATTTATTATAGAGTTTTATCTAACTGCTGTGAAAAAAAAAAATGAAACAAGAATTATCAAAAAACAAATACTTATATAAAAGATTAAAGTTGGAAGAAATACAAAATCCTCGATATTTTTTTGAAGTATGGTCAGAATCAAATTTAGTCAAATTTTTAATTAGAATTTTTTTTAATAAAGAAAATTTTATTAAACTTTTTGATTTTCGAATTATAAGTTCATTAATTTTACAGGATTTACATAGTTCAAAAAGCAACAAAAGTTCAATACTAAAGACTTTTTTATTACTTACATTATCAGTTTTTTTATATCATTTAAATAATAAAGCTATTATTGAAAAAAAGCATTTAAATTTAGTTAAAATAGTTTATGGGCATATAAATTATTCTAAATATAAAGAAAAAAATTTAAAGGAAAATTTTAATAAAAAAAATATTTCTACTTTTACAAATCATTCTCTTTCCAAAATTCTTAGTTTAAAAAAAAAAAAAAAATATTCAATTATTAAAACAAATTTAAAAAAAAGAATTCATGCTATATCTACATATAATCAAAATTTAGTTGGGGATTCGGAATGGTGGAAACTTTGTATTATAGAACAAATTTTACCTAGTTGGAAAATATCTTCTAGTTCTATAAAAAAAGTTGAAATTTTATTAAAAGAAAAAACTACTGATGATTTAAAACATTTTTTTGAGTTTTATATTGATAATATACTTTGTCAAAACTATAATTGGGAAACTAAATTTAATTTTATTTTTTGTAAAACTATTAAAAACAATAAAAAATTAAATTTAAGTACAGATAACAAAATATTAACAAATAGTTTAATTTTTCAAATATTTTCTGCTTTTTGTGAAAAATTACTTTTTGAAATAGAAAACCCTTTAAATTTAAATCAGTTAAATTCAACAATTAAATTAAAGAATAATCAACTATTTTTTTCGTTTTCAAAATCCTATCAAAAAAAAAATAGCGTTGAATTATTATATTTATTAAAAAAAAATGTAAGTCAAAATTTTAAATTTTGGGGTGAAAATGATTCACTGATTGTAAAATCCTATATTTTTATAAAAAAAAAAGGATGGTTTTTTTTCAATAATTATGCTGAATTTTATATATGGCAATTATATAAAAATTCTTTAGTTCAATACGAAGATGATTTAGATAATTTTAATGAAAATAAATCAAACCTAAAATTATTTAAATTAAATTTTTTACAAAATAAAAAAAAAAATTTAAAAATAAATAGTGATTTATCAGAAATTTCATATCAAATAACAAAATATATTTTATATAAAGTAAAAAATTCTAATAAAGCAATAAATAATTATAAAATAATTGATAAAAATTTTAAATTTGGAAATAAAAAAAAAACTGAAATAAAAAAAACTTTAAATTTAGTGGAAACTAATTTTTTTATATCAAATAAAAATTTTTTTAAATGGATTTTATATAAAAAAAATTTAAATAATAAAAATGTTAAACAAAATATTGATTCAACAATTTGGGATTTATGTTTTTTTTTTAAAAATGAAAATAATAAAATAAAATCAAATTTCTTTTTAAGTCCTTTTTTTAAAAAATATTTATTATATTGGATAAAAAATTTATTTAGAGAAGAAGAAAAATATATTACAAATCCAAATTTTTTTGAAAATAAAAAAAATTTAAATTTTAGTAATAATTCTTTTTCAAATAGTTTATTTATAGATGAATTAAATATGGCTTTTTCGCTGACTAAAAAATATAGAAAAAATTTTGAAATAATTAAGCAGCAAAAAAACAAATTTTTTAGAAATAGAAAAAAATCGGATATTCATAGATTAATTCGATTATGTAAAATTAAAAAAACTTATCAAAAATTAAATTCTTTTATTTTTTCAGATTATTTTTATAAAATTATTTATAAAAAAAAATACGATATAAACAACTTAAATTTATCAACAAATTTAAAATTATATACAAATCATTTTTATTTATTAAAATCTTTGATTAATAATCATTTTAATATTGAAAAATATAATAAATTTCTATTATTTCAAATTAAATATTTTGTAAATTTAATTATTTCTTTAGATCAAATAAATTTATTAATAATTAAGCAAAATTTACTTTTTAGTAAAAAAATTAATAATGATATTCATTATCAAACTAATGAAAATTTTAAATTAAAAAAAAAATTATTAGTTAATAAAATAATTTATAAAAAAACTAAAATTTATTTAAAATATGATCTAAAAAAAAAATTTCAAAGTTATAATTTTGTTACAAATTCTTTTATTAAAAATAGAATCTCTTATAAATATATTTATAATAATTATTATAAAAATTTAACAGAATCTTTAAATCATTTACTTTTAATTTTTTCTTCTGACAAAAAAATAAATTTAAAAAATATAACAAAAAATATAATTGATCAAAAAATAGTTAATTGGAAAAAAAAAGGAAAAAGCTACTTTTCTTATAAGATTATAAAAAAAAATATATTTAATTATTGGAAATATAATAAATATAAATTAATTGATAAAAAAAATAAAAATAAAAATACATTTAAATTTTTTATTAAAAAACAAAGAAATTTAATAGTTTTATCTAATAAAACAAAATTTATAGATAATAAAAATTCTATTATAAAATGGTCTAAAAAATTAAATAAAAAAAATACTTATATATTTTATAAAACTTTTCTAGTTATTTTTTATGAAAATTTTAACAATATTTCAAAATTATTACTTTATTATTCAAAAATTTTTAATATTCAAAATAATTTTTTAAAAAAAAAATTAAATGAAACTAATTTAGTACAACAAATAAAATTTAATATTTACTATAAATTAAAAATACATTTTTATTTTGATAAAATATTAACTACTAAATTTTTAATTAATTATTTTAATAATAATCAAATTTATCTAGAATCTTTTAATAATAATATTTTTTCTTTAATATTACAAAATCAAAAAAGTTATTTTAATTCAATACAAATGTCTGATAAAATTTTGTTAAATTCTCAATTTTGTAAAGCAGACACATCAAAATTAGTAAGTTTTTTATACTATTCAGATTTAAATTATAAAAAAAAATTAAATTTTTATTTAAAAAAAAAAAAAAGTAATTTATCATATCTAGAATTAATAAAAATTTTCTCTATAAAAAAAAAAAAAACTTTATCTACTAATGAGTTAACTTTTTTTTCTAAAATATTAAACGAAAATTCGAATATTGAATTAAAAATTTATAAAACTTTTTTATTTGAAAAATTAGAACAATTTAATAATGAAAATTTACTATTTATACATAATTTTAATTTAAATAAATTAGCAAATTCATTTGTTAGCTTTAATCCGATTTTTTCTACAAAAAAATATTTGGAAAAAAATATATCTCTTCAAAAATCGTTAAAAAAAAATAATGATTTTTATCCAATTGATTCTTCTGAAAATTATTTACTTTCTGAATTTTTTATAAAAATTCAAAATGAAAATACTAGAATAATTAATAAAATTAATAAATTATTTATTATAAATTCAAATTCTGAAAAATTTTTAATAAATAATATTTTAAAGAAAAATACAAATAATAAAAAGTTTAATTCTGAAACAAATAAAAAAAGAATTTTATCTTTCTCAAAAAATTCTATTAAATTAATTCCACAAACGGAAAGATTTAAAATATTTAAAAATTCTAGTTTTTCTCTAAAGTTGAGTAGTTTATTTGAAAAATATATACCATGGTTTTTTACTTTTAAATGGTGGAAATATTTTCAAAATTTATTTTTAAATTTATATTTAGAAATTTCATTAAATATTTCAGATCAATTTTATTATATTTTACCGACAATTTTACAAAATAGAAAAAAAAATTTAGATTATTTAGTAGAAAATCTATTCTTTAATTTGAAAAATAAATTTTTTGGTAATTCCTTTGGAATTTGGAATTCACGTTTGCTAAAACAAATAAATAAACAACATAAAAGTAAGGAGAATCAATTACCATGGTTTTCTTTAAATTTAGTAAATAAATGGAATAGACACTATGTAGTAACTATAAGTTTAGTTATTTTCAGTTATTTTATTTTGCAAAAATATTTTTCTATTTTACTAGGTTCAGATTATTTGGAATTATGGGCGGATTTTAAAATAATTCAATATTTAGTAGATTCTTCACGTGGAATATATTTAGATAATTTACTTCATAATAATTCAATAAAATTTATTAAATCAGAAAATTTATTAATACATTTTTTTAAAAATTCAAAGCATTATATAAAAAATATAAAATTTTATTTATTTACAAAAAAAAAAATAAACAAATTATTAATTAAAAATAAAGGAATAGATCTTTCTCGTAGAGAACGAAAATTGTTAGTTCAATCTCTAATAACCGATAAAAGTATTGATCGCTATAGACCTAATTTTATTTATAATACCAATTCTACAAATTTTCAATTTGGCAACCAAATTATTAAACAACAAAAAATTAAAAATTATTTAGAAAACTTAACTGAAGACTATCAAAAAAATTTAATAAATTATCCGTCTCATCAATTTTATTTAGCAGAAAATTTAGTTTTTTTATCTTCTTGGCAAAAAGCAACTTCGTTAAATACATTATGGCAAATTAATACTTTAAAATCTACTTTTTATAAAAAGCCTATTCCGCTTGAATTAAGACTTTTTTCTTCAAAAGGAATTTTATTAATAGGATCACAAGAAACTGGACGCTCTTATTTAGTAAAAAATTTAGCAGCCAATTCTTTTATTCCGTTAATAAAAATATCCATAAATAAACTTTTATATAATAAACCTGATATTCTAACTGAAAGTTGGATAAATATTTTAATGGAAAGTTTACGAAGATTAAATTTGATTTTAGAATTAGCGGAAAAACTATCTCCTTGTATAATATGGATGCCAAATATTCATGAACTTAATGTAAATCGTTCAACTCAAAATGTTGAATCTGATCCAACTTTTTTACTTGGCATTTTTTTAAAATATTTTCAAACAGGATTTAGTAAAAAAAATACTAACAATATAATTATTATTGGTTCAACTCATCTTCCTAAAAAAGTGGATCCTGCTTTAATTTCGCCAAATAGATTAGATCGATTAATAAATATTCGAACTTTTAATATTTTACAGCGACAAAAAAAAATATCAATTTTATTATATAGTAAATATAGCAAATATTTTTATTCAAAAAAGAAAAAATCGTCTCTTAATGAATTTGGATCAAGAACTATAGGCTATAATGCACGAGATTTAGCAGGACTTATTAATGAAATTTTATTAATTAGTATTAATCAAAATCAATCAACTATTCAAAAAAAAACTATAAGATTAGCTTTTCATAGACAAACTTTAGGTTCTACATATATAAATAATAAAATAAATTTTACAAAAAATTACGGAATATTGTTTTATAAAATTGGAAAAGCCATTGTACAGAATTTATTTATAAAAAATTCTTCTAAAAATCCTTTATATTTCGGTAACGATTTGTGGAAAAAAAATTTTTACTATTTATCTAAATGGTATTTAGAACCTTCTATTTTTGAATCAACAATCAAAGAATTTACAATTTTACCTCATATTTTGGGTTGTTTAGCTGGATTAGCGGCCCGTGATTCTTGGTTTATATTAAAAAATAAACCGGATAATTTAATTTCACTTGATAAATATGCTGAAAATGATTTTTATTTAGCTTGTGGGATTTTAGAAAGCCTTTTAAGAGATTTTTCATGGCTAGAAATATTTGAAGAGAAAAATATTAATAAAAAAAACTTTTTCAATTTTCAGTTTCAAACAAAAAATCCTTTACACATGGTTAAAAAAGGACTTTATCAATTAACTAGTAATATAGTTTGGGCTCCTAAAATATCTCGTCTTAATTTTATTAGAACTAATTTGTTTAATTGGATAAACCGCCCTAATGAATTTGAAATTACATCGAATTTAAAAAAAGCAGATAAAAAAAATATTACTGGCTCATCAGATAATTCTCATTCTTTTGAAATTATTCAGCATAAAATAAAAGAACAACTTCCATATGAAAGAATTTTATCACGAATAAGACGAAGAAATGTACAAGAATTAGAGTCGCAATTAGAAGATATTTTATTAGAAGAACAATTTGTAATATTAGGATTTTCTCGACTATTTACGGAATATCGAATGGAATCGCAATTATCTAATAAACCTCTTATATTTATTGGAGGACGGTTTCTTTGGGATCCTACAGGATTATTATATCAAAATCATAATTTTATTTTTTCACGTCAAGATTTATTTATAGATGGAGAAATGCTGAGAAGATTATATGTTACTTATGGAGCAAGAAGAGAACGAGAAAAATCTCGTTCAAGTCAAAAAATTAAACAATTTTTTCTTCGCCGTGGATATGGCCGAGATTCAATAAATAATTTTTCTATTAATTGGTGGAATCAATTACCTTTTATTGAAAAAAATAATATTGAAACTTTTAAACGTATTGAAGGAATTGGTGTTCAATTAAAACGCCCGCAAGTATTTACTCCTGTATATTTATATCAACGTTGGTTAATTGAAAATCCTCAAAAAATTTTAACTCGTTTTGAATTATTAAATAATCAACAAAAATGGTTGAAAACAAATAAATTATTACTTAATGATTCTTTGATTTATAATACTCTTTTAGAAATTTATCAATATTTATTACAGTTTTTTATTTTGCATCAAGTTTTATTAAATGAAATGACAAACGTATTATTAAAAAATAAATGGCTTTTTCAAAATGAAATTGAAGATTTTATGAATATAATTAATAAAAATAATTAAAAATTACTTTTTTTTTTTTAATCTTTCAAAATGATTATTAATAATCATTTTGAAAGATTAAAAAAAAAAAAATTAATTTATTTAATGTATCGGGATTGACGGGACTCGAACCCGCAACTTCCGCCTTGACAGGGCGGTGCTCTAACCAATTGAACTACAATCCCTATAAATTTACACATATTTATTATGTCAATTCAAAAAGCTTTATGTCAAATTAGTAACAATTTATTGAATAGACTACTATTTATTTAATAAAAAAAATTATAAAATTGGGCCGAGCTGGATTTGAACCAGCGTAGGCAAAGCCAGCGGATTTACAGTCCGTCCCCATTAACCACTCGAGCATCGACCCAAAAAAAAAAAAAAAGATAAAAAATTAAAACTAATATTTTTTTTTATCTTTTTTTTTTTTTAATTATTCTATATAAAATTTTCTTTTTAATAATATTAAGTATTACAAAAAAAAGTCTTTTCATAATACCTAATACCCCCAGGGGAATTCGAATCCCCGTCGCCTCCTTGAAAGAGAGGTGTCCTAGGCCACTAGACGATGGGGGCTTAATCCTCATCTTTATGTTACTTAATTCCTTATTTACTGTCAATAGTTAATAGTATGCTTAATTTTTTTAATTATAAAAAAATGATAAAAATATTTTAGAAAAAAATTTAAATTTATAGAAATTACAATTTAGTTTTAATTAATAAAACTTGAGTTGACAATTCTATCCTTTTTATCACAAACTTAGTTTATATGTATTTTTTAATTAATTTAAAGTTAGCCCTTTTAACTCAGTGGTAGAGTAACGCCATGGTAAGGCGTAAGTCATCGGTTCAAATCCGATAAAGGGCTATATATTACTAAAAAAAAATGAAAATAAAAAAAAAACGAATTTAAGTAGGTTAAACTTTTATTAAGTAAATAATTAAATAAAAAAAAATTAGGATGAAATTTGATATAATATAATTAATTGATATAATATATTTAATGTATTCATCATAAATTGATAAAAAAGAGTTTGTATTCATTTTTTTATCTATAAAAAAAAACTATAAGTAGTTTTTATTTGAAAATATTAAAAAAACTTATTTATTTAAATATATAATTTTTTTTTAGTAAACTTGATGATTTTTATTTTATATAAATTGGTTACTCTTATAATAAATTCTATTAAATTTTTGAGTTAAAGGGACATAAACATAAATAAAAAAAGAAAAGAAAAGTTTACCTACCTTCTAATTCCTCTTTTTTTTGTTAAAATATATTTATTTGAATAAAAATTCAAGTAAATATATAAAAAAAGATTTTGTACAATATAGAAGGGTTTATTTAGAAAAAATATAAATATTATTAAATTTTATATTTAATAAGGTACTTAAAAATGATTAAAATAGTTGAATAGGAGAATCACTATGACTATAGCCATTGGAAAGTCTTCCAAAGAACCAAAAGGTTTATTTGATAGTATGGATGACTGGCTAAGAAGAGACCGTTTTGTATTTGTAGGTTGGTCTGGTCTATTACTTTTTCCGTGCGCTTATTTTTCTTTAGGTGGATGGTTTACAGGTACAACTTTTGTAACTTCATGGTATACTCATGGATTGGCTAGCTCTTATTTAGAAGGTTGTAATTTTCTAACTGCTGCTGTTTCTACTCCTGCTAATAGTTTAGCACATTCGTTATTACTATTATGGGGTCCAGAAGCACAAGGAGATTTCACTCGTTGGTGTCAATTAGGAGGTCTATGGACTTTCGTTGCTCTTCATGGAGCTTTTGCTTTAATAGGCTTTATGTTGCGCCAATTTGAGCTTGCTAGATCCGTACAATTACGTCCTTATAACGCAATTGCTTTTTCTGGCCCAATTGCTGTTTTTGTTTCTGTATTTTTAATTTACCCACTTGGTCAATCAGGTTGGTTTTTTGCACCTAGTTTTGGTGTTGCAGCAATTTTCCGATTCATTTTATTCTTCCAAGGTTTCCATAACTGGACTTTAAACCCATTTCATATGATGGGAGTTGCTGGAGTCTTGGGAGCTGCTCTTTTATGTGCTATTCATGGTGCAACTGTAGAAAATACTTTATTTGAAGATGGTGATGGTGCAAATACATTCCGTGCGTTTAACCCAACTCAATCTGAAGAAACTTATTCTATGGTTACAGCTAACCGTTTCTGGTCTCAAATCTTCGGTGTTGCATTTTCTAACAAACGTTGGTTGCATTTCTTTATGCTATTTGTACCAGTAACTGGTTTATGGATGAGTGCTATTGGAGTAGTTGGTTTAGCTTTAAATTTACGAGCTTATGATTTTGTTTCTCAGGAAATTCGTGCAGCTGAAGACCCTGAATTTGAAACTTTTTACACTAAAAATATTCTTCTAAATGAAGGTATTCGTGCTTGGATGGCAGCTCAAGATCAGCCTCATGAAAATCTTGTATTCCCAGAGGAGGTTCTACCACGTGGAAACGCTCTTTAATGGAACCTTGGCTTTAAGTGGTCGTGATCAAGAAACCACTGGTTTTGCTTGGTGGGCTGGTAATGCTAGACTTATTAATTTATCTGGTAAGTTATTAGGTGCTCACGTAGCTCATGCTGGATTAATTGTATTCTGGGCTGGAGCAATGAATCTTTTTGAAGTAGCTCACTTTGTACCAGAGAAGCCTATGTACGAACAAGGATTAATTCTACTTCCTCACCTAGCTACTTTAGGTTGGGGAGTAGGTCCTGGTGGAGAAGTTATAGATACTTTTCCATATTTTGTATCTGGAGTACTTCACCTAATTTCTTCTGCGGTTTTAGGTTTTGGTGGTATTTATCACGCATTAATTGGGCCAGAAACTTTAGAAGAATCTTTCCCATTTTTTGGTTATGTATGGAAAGATAAAAATAAAATGACTACTATTTTAGGTATTCATTTAATTTTATTAGGTGCTGGCGCTTTCCTTTTAGTATTTAAAGCCTTATATTTTGGCGGAATATATGATACTTGGGCTCCTGGAGGAGGTGACGTAAGAAAAATTACAAATCTTACTCTTAGTCCTGGTGTTATATTTGGTTATTTACTTAAATCACCTTTTGGTGGCGAAGGATGGATTGTTAGTGTAGATAATTTAGAAGATATTATTGGAGGCCATGTTTGGTTAGGTTCTATCTGTATTTTTGGTGGAATCTGGCATATTTTAACAAAACCATTTGCTTGGGCTCGTCGAGCTCTTGTTTGGTCTGGCGAAGCTTATTTATCTTATAGTTTAGGAGCTATTGCCGTTTTTGGTTTTATTGCTTGTTGTTTTGTTTGGTTTAATAACACAGCTTATCCAAGTGAATTTTATGGTCCTACTGGACCAGAAGCTTCTCAAGCACAAGCTTTTACTTTCCTAGTTAGAGACCAACGACTTGGTGCTAACGTAGGTTCTGCTCAAGGACCTACTGGTTTAGGTAAATATCTAATGCGTTCTCCTACTGGAGAAATCATTTTTGGTGGAGAAACTATGCGTTTTTGGGACCTTCGTGCTCCATGGTTAGAACCTTTACGAGGACCTAATGGTTTGGACTTAAGTAAGTTGAAAAAAGATATTCAACCTTGGCAAGAAAGACGTTCTGCAGAATATATGACTCATGCTCCGTTAGGTTCTTTAAATTCTGTAGGTGGTGTAGCTACTGAAATTAATGCAGTAAATTATGTGTCTCCACGTAGTTGGTTAGCTACTTCTCACTTTGTATTAGGATTTTTCTTCTTTGTAGGTCATTTATGGCATGCAGGAAGAGCACGTGCAGCTGCAGCTGGATTTGAAAAAGGAATTGATCGTGATTTTGAGCCTGTTCTTTCTATGACACCTCTTAATTAATAATTAAAATTAAGAAATAAATTAGTTATTAATTTTTTTTATAAAAAAAAAAAGGCTCGGCTTTTTTTTAGCCGAGCCTTTTTTATGTATATAAAATTTAACTATTTTTTTTTTATAATAAATTTTTTTAAAAAGAAAAAAGGAGAGAGAGGGATTCGAACCCTCGATAGTTTTGAAAAACTATGCTGGTTTTCAAGACCAGAGCCATAAACCACTCGGCCATCTCTCCTATTTTTTAAATGAAACAAAAAGTAAAGCCATTAATTATACAATAATTAAAAACTTATTTAACAACATTTTTAAATAAAAAAATATTTTTTAATTTTAATAAAAAAATTTTATTTTTTATTTTTAAAGTATTTTGGCTTAGTAACTAAATAATTACTAGAAAAGGATTAATGGTATAACTTATTTTATTTTTTTGAACTTGGAGAATCATCACCATGACTATTGCTTTCCAGTTCGCTGTGTTTGCATTAATTGCTATTTCATTTCTTTTAGTAATTGGTGTACCTGTTGTGCTTGCCTCTCCTGATGGTTGGTCAAGTAGTAAAAATGTTGTATTTTCAGGTGCTTCATTATGGGTTGGATTAGTTTTTTTGGTTGGTGTTCTTAATTCTTTCATATCTTAAAATTTTATTTTAATAATTTTATTTTAATTATAAATAAAAATAAAATAAAATTTTTTATCTCTTTTCCTCCCTTGCTAGATATACTATTTTACATTATAAATTCTAAAAAGCATTTTATACAAGTCCTATTATTATAATATAAAATAAATATTTTCTACTAGGGAGGGTTTTTAATTTTTATTTATTAAAACTTAAAAAACTGAAAAAAAAAAAATAATTGACTATCTTAAAAAAAACATATATATATATGTATATACATCTTTGGATACACACACAGTTAATTGCGGGTATAGTTTAATGGTAAAATTCCTCCTTGCCAAGGAGAATATGCGGGTTCGATTCCCGCTACCCGCCTTTTAATCATTCAAAAAAAAATTTAGAGAATAGAAAACAATATTTTTTTCATTTATTTTTTTCTTTTTTAGTTTAATATTTTAGAAAATTTGTAAATAAACTTTATTTTTAAATTTTTATTAAAAATTTTATCTTTAGCGGAGACGGGATTTGAACCCATGACCTCAAGGTTATGAGCCTTGCGAGCTACCAAACTGCTCTACCCCGCGATAAAACATGATAACATAGTTTTAATTACTTAAACAATTATTTTTTTTTATTAAAAAAAACCCCCAACTAAAATATACATAACATTATAAGGTTATATAATTCGGGGGTTTTTTAATTGTATTTTTTTTTTATTTTTATTCAATGTTTTTTACCAACTAGATTTAGTTACTCCAGGTAAAAAACATGCATGAGCCATTTCTCGTAATACATGCCTAGATAAGCCAAAATCACGATAATTTGCTCTAGGTCTTCCGGTTAAAAAACAACGACGATGAAGTCTTGTAGGTGCGCTATTACGTGGTAAAGCTTGTAATTGTTTTTGAAATTCCCATTTTTCATCTAAGGATGAAGTTTCCTTAATTTTTTTTTTTATAGAGTGACGAAAATCTTGATATTTTTTTTCTAATTTTTGTCTTTTTTTTTCTCTTTCAATAAGACTTTTTTTTGCCGTGATTTTTTTATTATTAAAATATTTGTTTTAGTTAAAAAATAAAATGAATAAAATTTTTAATAAATTTTTTTATTTCATTTTTTTTTCTATTCTTTTTTTATGTTAAATAAAATTAAGATAAATGTTTGGATTTAATTCCAAACATTTATCTTAATTTTATTTATTTTATTTATTAAAGGAAAAATAATTATTAGCCAAATTTACCTGATGTAGAAGCAATTAAGAAAGCTGCATAAGTAAATATATAACCAACTGAGAAATGAGCTAAACCAACTAATCGTGCTTGAACAATAGAAAGAGCTACTGGTTTGTCTTTCCAACGAACTAAATTAGCTAAAGGTGTACGTTCATGAGCCCAAGCTAAAGTTTCAATAAGCTCTTGCCAATATCCACGCCAAGAAATTAGAAACATAAACCCAGTAGCCCAAACAAGATGTCCAAATAAGAACATCCAAGCCCATACAGATAAACTATTCATACCAAAAGGATTATATCCATTAATAAGTTGTGAAGAGTTTAACCATAAATAATCTCTTAACCATCCCATTAAATATGTAGAAGACTCATTAAATTGAGCTACATTTCCTTGCCATAAAGTAATATGTTTCCAATGCCAATAAAAAGTAACCCATCCAATAGTATTTAGCATCCAAAAAACAGCTAAATAAAAAGCATCCCAAGCTGAAATATCACAAGTACCACCTCGTCCTGGGCCGTCACAAGGGAAACTATAACCAAATTCTTTTTTGTCTGGCATTAATTTAGAACCACGAGCATCTAAAGCACCTTTAACTAAAATTAAAGTAGTTGTATGTAAACCTAAAGCAATAGCGTGATGAACTAAGAAATCTCCAGGGCCAATAGTTAAGAATAAGGAATTGCTATTATTATTAATAGCATCTAACCAACCTGGTAACCATAGAGTTTGACCAGCATTAAAAGCTGGACTATCTGCAGATGATAAAAGAACATCAAAACCATATAAAGCCTTACCATGAGCAGATTGGATCCATTGGGCAAATACAGGTTCAATTAAAATTTGTTTTTCTGGAGTACCAAAAGCAAGCATAACATCATTATGAACATAAAGTCCTAAAGTATGGAAGCCTAAAAATAAACTAGCCCAACTTAAATGTGAAATGATCGCTTCTTTATGCTCTAACATTCTAGCTAACACATTATCTTTATTTTGTTCTGGATTATAATCTCTTATAAAGAAAATAGCTCCATGAGCAAATGCACCTGTCATAATAAATCCAGCGATGTATTGATGATGAGTATATAATGCGGCTTGAGTAGTAAAATCTTGTGCTAAAAATGCATATGGAGGTAAAGAATACATATGCTGAGCTACTAAAGAAGTAATAACGCCTAAAGAAGCTAAAGCAAGACCTAATTGAAAATGAAGCGAATTATTAATTGTATCATAAAGACCTTTATGCCCACGGCCTAAACGACCTCCTGGAGGGGTGTGTGCTTCTAAAATTTCTTTCATACTATGACCAATACCAAAATTAGTTCTATACATATGACCAGCTATAATAAAAATAACTGCGATAGCTAAATGGTGATGAGCCATATCAGTCAGCCATAAACTTTGTGTTTGTGGGTGAAATCCGCCAAGAAAAGTTAAAATTGCAGTACCTGCTCCTTCAGAAGTACCAAATAAATGACTATTTGAATCAGGATTTTGAGCATAAACATTCCATTGTCCTGCAAAAAAAGGTCCTAAACCTTGAGGATGTGGTAATGCTGTTAATAAATTATTCCATCTTACATGCTCACCTCTAGATTCAGGAATAGCCACATGAACTAAATGTCCTGTCCATGCTAAAGAACTAACTCCAAAAAGACCAGATAAATGATGATTAAGACGAGATTCGGCATTTTTAAACCATGAAACACTTGGTTTCCATTTTGGTTGTAAATGTAACCAACCTGCGATTAAAAAAAGAGCCGAAACAAATAATAGAAAAATAGATCCGCCATAAAGATCTTGATTCGTACGTAAACCAATTGTATACCACCATTGATATACTCCAGAATAAGCTATATTAACAGGACCTGAAGCTCCGCCTCGAGTAAATGCTTCTACTGCTGGTTGACCAAAATGTGGGTCCCAAATTGCATGAGCAATTGGTCGTACATGTAAAGGATCTTGTCCCCATGCTTCGAAATTACCTTGCCAAGCTACATGAAATAAATTACCAGAGGTCCATAAAAAAATTATTGCTAACTGACCAAAGTGAGAAGCGAAAATTTTTTGATAAAGACGTTCTTCAGTCATATCATCATGACTTTCAAAGTCATGTGCGGTAGCAATACCGAACCAAATACGACGAGTAGTTGGGTCTTGAGATAGGCCCTGGCTGAATTTTGGAAATCTTGATGCCATAATGCTTTTCAAATCCTCCTAGCCATTATCCTACTGAAATAATTCTCGCTAGGAAGAATGCCCATGTTGTGGCAATCCCGCCCAGAAGGTAATGAGCTACTCCTACAGCACGACCTTGTACAATACTTAAGGCTCTAGGCTGAATAGCAGGGGCAACTTTTAATTTGTTGTGAGCCCAAACAATAGACTCAATAAGTTCTTGCCAATATCCTCGACCACTAAATAAGAACATTAAACTAAATGCCCAAACGAAGTGTGCGCCTAAAAATAGAAGACCATAGGCAGATAATGACGAACCATAAGATTGAATTACTTGAGACGCTTGTGCCCATAAGAAATCACGAAGCCATCCATTAATTGTAATTGAACTTTGTGCGAAGTTTCCTCCTGTAATATGAGTAACAACGCCTTGATCGCTGATAGAACCCCATACATCAGATTGCATTTTCCAACTAAAATGGAAAATAACTACTGAAATGGCATTGTACATCCAGAATAAACCTAAGAAAACATGGTCCCAAGCAGATACTTGGCATGTTCCGCCTCTTCCAGGTCCATCACACGGAAATCTAAAACCAAGATTAGCTTTATCAGGAATTAAACGAGAACTACGTGCAAATAAAACACCTTTTAATAAAATTAATACTGTTACATGAATAGTAAAAGCATGAATATGATGTACTAAAAAGTCTGCAGTTCCTAATGGAATTGGTAATAAAGCTACTTTACCACCTACTGCAACTAAGTCACCACCACCCCAAGTTAAACTAGTACTCGCTGTTGCATTAGGAGCTGTTAAACTAGGTGCTAAAGCATGAGTATTTTGGATCCATTGAGCAAATACAGGTTGTAATTGTATAGCTGTATCTGAAAACATATCTTGAGGACGGCCTAAAGCGCTCATTGTGTCATTATGAATATATAATCCAAAACTATGAAAACCTAAGAAAATACAAACCCAATTAAGGTGTGATATTATTGCATCACGATGTCGTAAAACACGATCTAATAAGTTATTGTATTGAGTTGTTGGATCATAATCTCTTACCATAAAAATAGCTGCATGTGCAGCAGCTCCAACTACAAGAAAACCACCAATCCACATATGATGTGTGAATAAAGAAAGTTGAGTAGCATAGTCAGTAGCTAAGTATGGATAAGGAGGCATAGCATACATATGATGAGCTACGATAATAGTTAAAGAACCTAGCATAGCTAAATTAATAGCTAATTGAGCATGCCATGAAGTAGTTAAAATCTCATATAATCCTTTATGACCTTCGCCTGTAAAAGGACCTTTATGAGCTTCTAGAATTTCTTTCATGCTATGGCCAATGCCAAAATTAGTTCTATACATATGTCCAGCAACCAGAAAAAGAACTGCAATAGCTAAATGATGATGTGCTGTATCAGTTAGCCATAAACCTCCGGTAACTGGATTTAATCCTCCACGAAAAGTTAAAAAGTCTGAATATTCTGACCAATTTAAAGTAAAAAATGGAGTTAATCCTTTAGAAAAACTTGGATAAAGCTGAGCTAAAAGATCACGATTTAGAATAAATTCATGAGGAAGTGGTATTTCTTTAGGATCCACCCCGGCATCTAAAAGTCGATTAATAGGTAAAGAGACATGCACTTGGTGTCCTGCCCAAGCTAAAGATCCTAAACCTAATAGCCCAGCTAAGTGATGGTTTAGCATAGATTCCACATTTTGAAACCAAGCTAATTTAGGGGCTGCCTTATGGTAATGAAACCATCCAGCAAAAAGCATTAAAGCTGCAAAAATTAACCCACCTATTGCAGTAGTATAAAGCTGTAATTCGCTAGTTATTCCAGATGCTCGCCAAAGTTGAAAAAAGCCGGAGGTGATTTGTATTCCTTGAAAACCTCCACCTACATCTCCATTCAAAATTTCTTGACCTACTATTGGCCAAACAACTTGAGCACTAGGCTTAATATGAGTAGGATCACTCAGCCACGCTTCATAATTTGAAAAGCGAGCTCCATGAAAATACATACCACTTAGCCAAATAAAAATAACAGCTAATTGACCAAAATGAGCACTAAAGACTTTACGAGAAATTTCTTCCAAATCATTTGTATGACTGTCAAAATCATGAGCATCAGCATGTAAGTTCCAAATCCAAGTTGTAGTATTAGGACCCTTAGCTAAAGTTCTTGAAAAATGTCCTGGTTTAGCCCATTTTTCAAAAGAAGTTTTTACGGGATCTTTTTCTACCATAATCTTGACTTCTGGTTCCGGTGAACGAATAGTCATCGAGGTTCTCCTCTCTTCAGACGAGGCATAGGAAAAACCCACCAATAATGAATAGTAAACTTCTAAAAGATACTTATTATTTTATTATCCAACTTTTGATCTTTTTTTTCAGTTTAAAACTGGAGCAACTATAATACAGAAGTTACCTAGGGCAGGTATTCAAATTTATTATGACACATCTTTAAGGTGCTTAATGGACCGTATCAAATTTAATTCTATTTTTAATTGAATTAATATAAATTTTTATTTTCTTATTATTATTTTTTTTATTTCAAACGGTCTGTTATTTTTAACCAATTTTGTGCTTCAATATAATTACTTGGGGCCAATGCTATTGCTTGTTTCCAGTAATCTGCTGCTTGGTTAAACCAAGCTTCGGATGTCTCGGAGTCTCCTTGCTGAATAGCTTGTTCTCCTCGGTTGGGATAGATAAAAGCATCTTCCCTTAGAACTGTACATGAGAGTTTCCTACCTCATACAGCTCAATTAATTAATTTTTACTATATTCTTAGGTTATTTTTAATTAAAAAAAAGAAAAAAAAATTTTGTTTATTAAAAGAGTAAAAAAAAATTAATGAAATAAGTTTTAAATAAAATTGTAAAGAAAAATTAGAAATTTTTTCTTTTTTTTTATTTTATCTTTTCTCCTACTAAAGTAACTATCTTATTTTTAATTAGATTCTTATAGTATTTTATGAGTAATTTCTCAAAAATACTTTATCTCTTTAGGATTTGAGACTACACCGCTGTTTAAGAACCAGTTAAATCAACTTTATTACAAAAGAGATTTTTTATAAGTAAACAGGCTTTTTTGTATCAAATCAAAATTTCAATAATTGATCTTTACGGTGCTTTTTCCACAAATTTAATTAGATTATCCATAGAGTTTTTAGACTTAATTCAAATATTTTTTCATTTTTTGATTTATAATGAAGTTTTAAATTATTACAGCTAATAAAAATCTGTTTTTAATGATTTATATGTAATTAGTCTCCACTTTTCTAGAATTTATGGTAGTTTTTTACTGAAAAAATCTATTATATTGATAGTCGCACGTAATGACAGATTACAGCCATATTATTGAAAGCTTGTGGTAAAGATGGATTTCGTTCTAAAGCCTGAAAATAATATTCTAAAGCTTTTGCGTGTTCTCCATTACTTGTATGAATAAGACCTATATTGTATAGTATATAACTTCGATCATAAGGGTCAATTTCTAAGCGCATAGCTTCATAATAATTTTGTAAAGCTTCCGCATATTCTCCTTCAGATTGAGCTGACATTCGTTACAATCGTTTAAATAGTTTTTAAAAACTGAATAAACTTTGTTTCAAAACCGTACATGAAATTTTCATTTCATACGGCTTCTCTTGTTTAATTTATAAAAAGGGATTTTTCTATAGAGTTTTAAAAAAAGTTAAAAAAACGTCTTACCTAATATAATAAATAATAAGTTATCAAGGGCTAGTTTTCTTTAAAAAAATAGCTAGCCATCCTTCTTAGAATTTTTTTTTTTCATTTTAATTAATTGATAAAATTAAAATTTTTCAAATTTTTTTGTTCTTAACACCTTGTTTTTTGTGGATTAGCTTTTTCGACAATCTCCGATGGTTTTATGAGTACCCAATTTACAAATGAGATGGATTTTTGTTTTTCTAACCATAAATTTATTACTAATTATTTTTTACTAGTAATTAAAAAATAAGTTTTCTTCAAAATTTTACGAAGTTTTTGTGTTGTCGATTTCTACACGTAATGCTTTTCCAAATATGTATGCTTATAAATAAAAAAAAATTATAGCTTTAACCTTTTGCTTAATACCTTACTTTTTAAAAAATTAAAGCATTTAAGGCTACATCAATCGAGAGTACACGACAGAAGGAATTATTTTTTATAAATGGACCTTCACTAAGTGTAAGTTTCATATAATTAAATCTTATTATGTTTTAATTCCTATTAAGTTTTTTTAGGTTTTAAAAATCAAATCGCACCATCTCTATAATAAGTAAAAGCTTCTTTTTCCCTTTGTGTAGTTGGAATTATTCGGAGTAAAATGTCTGCAACAATTGTAAAAGTTTTATCAATAAAATTATCATTTTTTTGAGAGCGAGGCATAATTTAAATATAACTTGAAATATTTTTACTATTCCCTTTGTTTGAGAATAAATCCATTAAATTTTTTTACTTACTATTTTATTTATAAATAGCTATTTATAAATAAATAAATTTAATTTAGTTAAATGAAAATTTATATACATCTACTTAATATTTTAAAGATTTTTAATTTATTAATTAAAAATAACTAAAAAAACTTGCTATTCTACAAACTTATGACTTAAAATTACGAGATGATACTCTAGGAAAGATGGCCGAGTGGTCGAAGGCGTAGCATTGGAAATGCTATGTAGACTTACGTTTACCGAGGGTTCGAATCCCTCTCTTTCCTTTTTTAACAAAAAAACAAAAATTTATTATAAATAAGTATATCTAATTAAAAATAAAATAATATTAGTCTTGTTTTTTAATTAAGCCTGACGAGAATAATATTCTACAACTAATAATTCATTTATTTTTAAACCAATTGATTCACGATCTAGTATTTGATTAACTAATCCTTTTTTTTGTGTAGAATCAAAAGTTAAATGATTTGGTACTTTGGATTTTTGAGAAAAATCTATATTTTTAGTAATTATAGCTTGAGATTTTTGTCGGTTTTTTACAGTAATAGAATCCTCAGGTTTACAGCGATAACTTGGTATATCTACTATGCAATCATTGACTAAAACATGTCTATGATTTACTAATTGTCTTGCTCCAGGAATTGTAGGGGCCATACCTAATCGAAAAACAATATTATCTAAACGCATTTCCAGTAATTGTAATAAAATTTGACCTGTTGACCCTTTTGCTTTTCTAGCAATACGTACATAGTTAAGTAATTGTCGTTCTGTTATTCCATAATGAAAACGTAATTTTTGTTTTTCTTCTAAACGAATGCGATACTGAGAAATTTTTTTAGCTGTCGATTGATTAGCAGAACTAGATTTTAACTGTGGTGTTTTATTAGTTAGTCCTGGTAAAACTCCTAAACGACGTATTATTCTTACACGAGGTCCTCGATAACGGGACATAAAAACTCCTTATTTTTACAAATAAAAAAATAAATAATAATAATATTAATAATAAAAGTAAAAGATATTCAACTAACTTATTTTTCCATTTATAAAGTTTTTTTACTTAAATTTTCTTTAATTTTTTGTGGTAAAAAAAAAAGTTATATATATTTTTATTTAGTCAAAAACATCATAACATAAGAAATACAACAAAAAAAAATAGTATTTTTTTTTTTATAAAAAAACTTGTAAACTTTTTAAATTTTCATTGTTTTTTTAAGATTTTATTTTATTATAAGGTTTAAGATTAAAAAACAAAAAAGCCCGCTATCGGAGTCGAACCGATGACCATCGCATTACAAGTGCGGTGCTCTGACCTCTGAGCTAAGCAGGCTTTATTAATAATATATTATCAACAACTAATTACTTTTAAAGAAAAAAAAATTATTAAATAATTTTATTTATTTTTTATAACTAATTTTTTATAACTATATTATTATATCAATAAATTTTTGATAATGCAATAATTAAAAATGATAAAAAATATTCAAATTTTTAACGAAAAAAAAAAGATATTACATATATATTATAGAGTATTGCCTTAAAACTTAAAAAAAGCTATAATAAACTATCTTAGCAAAATTTTATTATTAATCTAAAAAACTTTGATAAAAAACAAATTTTTTATTTAAAAAAAACAAAAAAAGGGGGGTATGGCGGAATTGGTAGACGCTACGGACTTAAAAAATAATTTGAGCTTTAGTAAAAAAATTTATTAAATGCTAGCTTTCAGATTCAGGGAAACTTAGGTTGAAAAAAAATATAAGCAATCCTGAGCCAAATCTTTTTTTATCTTAAATAAGATAGGTGCAGAGACTCAATGGAAGCTATCCTAACGCATAATTTTTTAAAAATTATATAATTAATTTTAATTTTTTATCCATTAATAAAAATTAATTTAAACTAAATTGTTAGTTTTTAATTAAATTAAAAAGTGAGGATAAAGATAGAGTCCAATTTTACATGTTAGTTTTAGCAACAATTTAAATTGTAGTAAAAAGAAAATCCGTTGGCTTAAGTGACCGTGAGGGTTCAAGTCCCTCTTCCCCCAAATTTAATAAATAATAAAATTTTCGTATATTTCTAAAAAAATCTTTTTTTATTGACACAAACTTTTAATTTATGTTAAAATCTCAACGTAAAACAAGCCGGGATAGCTCAGTTGGTAGAGCAGAGGACTGAAAATCCTTGTGTCACCAGTTCAAATCTGGTTCTTGGCATTTTTTCTTATTTTATATCTAGATTCATTTAATATTTATTTTTATTTGTATAAATATTTTTATTTTATTTATAACATTTAAGACACGTAACTAAAAAAAGAATTGTGTCTTAAATGTTATTATAATAATTTTCTTATCAATTTGAAATGAAAAAAGTTTTTAATAAATGAATTAGGTTTTTACGAAATTTAATTATTTTCTGTTTTTTTTTTTAATAAAATAATTAAATTTCTTGTTTTTTTTTAGCTTTTATTTTTGTGTTAGTAAGCATCTTGTAACTCGTAAAAATCAGGTACAATATAGTCTTTACGTAAAGGCCAACCAATCCAAGTATCAGGCATTAAAATACGTTTAAGACGTGGATGATTTTCATAAGAAATCCCTAACATATCATAAGATTCCCGTTCTTGAAAATCAGCGCTTTTCCAAATCCAAAAAACAGATGGTATTTTAGGTTTTTGTCTTGATACAAAAATTTTTATACATATTTCTTCAGGTTGATCTACATTATCTTCTATTTTTGTAAAATGATATACACTAGCTAAAAGTCCTCCAGGTGCTACATCATATGCACATTGAGAACGAAGATAATTAAAACCATAAACATATAAAGCAACCGCTATAGAAAGCCAATCTTCTGATCTAATTTGTAAAATTTCTACACCTTGATAATCAAAACCTAACGGTCTATGAGGCAGCTTATGGTTTGCTAACCAAACGGATAAGCGCCCTTGTATTTTAGTACTACTGTTTGTATAAGTATTTAACATATTTAAGTGCTTTTTTTTTCAATCTTTTGATTTATTTTCAATATTTTCTTTATTATCCTCATTTTTTAATAAAAAAGTTAAATTTTCATTTTTTTTAATAGGAATAAAAGTATCTAAAGTTGAATTAAACTGAGAATTAGAAATTTTAGTATCTAATTGTTTATTATATTGGCCAGTATTAATGTTAGATACAAAATGAAATTTATGATTTAATGTTAAATATCTATTTCCTTGCTGAAATTTTGATTTATCTTTATAAGTTTCTTGAGCTATTTTTTTACGAAGTTTTATTATAGCGTCTATAATAGCTTCTGGTTTCGGCGGACAACCCGGTAAATAAATATCTACAGGAATTAATTTATCTACTCCACGAACTGTACTATAAGAATCGGTACTAAACATACCTCCTGTAATAGTACAGGCACCCATAGCAATTACATATTTAGGTTCAGGCATTTGTTCATATAGTCTTACTAAAGAAGGTGCCATTTTCATTGTTACAGTACCAGCTGTTATTATAAGGTCTGCTTGTCTTGGGCTAGATCTTGGAACTAAACCGTAACGATCAAAATCAAATCGGGAACCAATTAATGAAGCAAATTCAATAAAGCAACAACTGGTACCATAAAGAAGTGGCCATAAACTAGAAAGTCTAGCCCAATTTGTAAAATCATTAAACGTAGTTAAAATTACTGAATTTGGATTTTCTTGATTAGAAAAGGCCGGATTTACTGAATTTATAAGTGGCTTCATAGAATTAGTAATTTTATTTTTATAATTGTCATAATTAGAATTTAAGACCATTCTAGTGCTCCTTTTCGCCATGCATAAACTAAACCAATAATTAGAATAAATACAAAAACTAAAGCTTCAATAAATGCAGATAAGCCTAAATCATTAAAACTCATGGCCCATGGATATAAAAAAACTGTTTCTACATCAAAAATAACAAAAACTAACGCGAACATATAATAGCGAATTTGGAATTGAATCCAAGCATCACCCATTGGTTCTATTCCTGATTCATAACTAGTTAGTTTTTCTGGTCCTTGAGTATTATTAGGTGCTAAAAACTTAGAAATAGAAAAAGCTAATATAGGAATAACACTAGCTAATAATAAAAAAATAAAAAAAGAATTGTATTTTGGTAATAAAAACATTAATATACTCCTATAAAATCAGAAAACAACAAGTTTTTTTTAATAGACGAAAAATTAATTAATTGAATATTTTATTTATTTATATCTATATATAAAAAAACTGTAAATTTAAAGATAACTTAATACAAAAATAATAATAATGAAAATAAAAAAACATTTGAATATTAAATGTTTTTTTAATAAATTAGGACTATACGGGATCGAACCGTAGACATTCTCGGTAAAATAGTTAGATTTCTTTTTTTAATTTAGTTGTAACTATTTTTATGAACCCAACATGCATTTTTTTTTTGCATTGGGCTCTTTCATTAACTAATAAATAATTTAGTTAGTTTGCTATTCTTTTTTTATTAAAATATTAAAATAGCTCCGTGTGCTTAAATATTAAAGCAATCCCAAAGTTTTTTAAAAAATTTAATGTTGACGTAGGTTTGCTTAATTTAGCATAGATTTACTCAAAATGAATTTCTATTACTTTTTAATTTTTAAAACTTTATACACCCTAAAGCTCTTAAAGTAAAAAATAGAATATCTCGAGGTCCTCGTATCATCCTCATAATGCTTAGCATTGAATAAGTTCAAATTTTACCATATCAATCAATTAAAATATAATTTAAATTATTATAATAAATCTAAATTTAGTTTTTTGTCATGCTATTGTTCTTTTTATTTATTATAAATAGAAAAGTAAGACAAAATTATTTCACATAATTTATTTATTGTGAATTGGAAACTCCAATAAATTTTTTAAAAGCATTGGCGCACGTGTAAACGAGGTGCTCTACCGCTGAGCTATAGTCCTTGTTATTATTTTTAATTAATACGATATTAACATCATTTCTTTTTTTTTGTCAAGATTCTTTTTTTAAATAAAAAAAAAATTATTTTTTTTTTATTTTTCTTTTTTTATTATTAAAAATATTGCTTATATGCTAAAGAATGGCTAAAATATTGTTAGCCTACTTAACTCAGTGGTTTAGAGTATCGCTTTCATACGGCGAGAGTCATTGGTTCAAATCCAATAGTAGGTAATTAATAAATAATAAATGAACCTAATAACATATAAATAATATGTTATTAGGTTCATTTATTATTTATTAATTACTTTTTACTTTTATAAAGGTATTTTATTTAACTTGCAGTACCTTCTTTAATACCTTCTTGAATAGCGTCCAAACGAGCTTTTGCTCTTTTTAAATTTAAATTAGCTTCAATATTTTCTTTTCGACCGTCCGCTTGCGATACTTTAGTTTGAGTCAATTGAAAAATTTCTTGAGCTTCTTGCAAATTTATTTCTTTTGCATTTTCGGCTTCATTTACTAAGATTGTTATGTCATTATCATGTACCATAGCAAAACCACCCATTACTGCTACAACAGACCATAATTCATTAGTTCTTATTTTCAGAATACCTATATCTAAACCTGTTAAAAGTGGCGCGTGATTAGGTAATATCCCAACTAGACCAGTATTTGTAGCTAAAATAACTTCTGCAGCTCTACTATCAAAAATAATGCGATCGGGTGCGATAACTCGTAATCGAAAAGTATCCATATTAATTCTCCATTTGTAGATTTGCTGCTTTGGCTGTAGCCTCGTCAATATTACCAACTAAATAAAAAGCTTGCTCAGGGAAAGAGTCTAATTCTCCAGAAAGAATCATTTGAAAACCTTTGATGGTTTCAGCTAGACTAACATATTTTCCTGGAGAACCTGTAAATACTTCTGCTACAAAAAATGGTTGAGATAAGAAACGTTCGATTTTTCTTGCTCTTGCTACAACCAATCTATCTTCTTCTGACAATTCATCAAGGCCAAGAATAGCAATAATATCTTGTAATTCTTTATAGCGTTGTAATGTTTCTTTTACTCCTTGAGCTGTTTCATAATGCTCTTCACCTACAATCCAAGGTTGAAGCATAGTAGAAGTTGAATCTAAAGGATCTACTGCTGGATAGATACCTTTCGCTGCTAGCCCTCTGGATAATACGGTAGTTGCATCTAAATGTGCAAAGGTTGTAGCAGGAGCTGGGTCAGTTAAGTCATCTGCAGGTACATAAACAGCTTGAATTGACGTAATAGATCCTTCTTTTGTTGAAGTAATTCTTTCTTGTAAAGTACCCATTTCTGTACTTAACGTTGGCTGATAACCTACAGCAGATGGCATTCTACCTAATAAAGCAGAAACTTCTGAACCGGCTTGAACAAAACGGAAAATATTATCAATAAATAAAAGTACATCTTGTTTATTAACATCTCTAAAATATTCAGCCATTGTTAAAGCAGTTAACCCTACTCTCATACGAGCTCCAGGCGGCTCATTCATTTGACCATAAACTAGTGCTACTTTTGATTCTGAAATATTTTCTTCATTAATAACTTTGGATTCTTTCATTTCCATGTAAAGGTCATTCCCTTCACGAGTACGTTCTCCTACTCCACCAAATACAGATACACCACCGTGCGCTTTAGCAATGTTATTAATTAATTCCATGATAAGTACGGTTTTCCCTACTCCAGCTCCTCCAAATAATCCAATTTTTCCACCACGTCGATATGGAGCTAAAAGATCTACCACTTTAATTCCTGTTTCAAAAATGGATAATTTAGTATCTAATTGTGTAAAAGCAGGAGCAGATCTATGAATAGGAAAAGTTGTACTAGCATCTACAGGACCCAGGTTATCAACAGGTTCTCCTAAAACATTAAAAATACGTCCAAGAGTAGCTTCACCAACTGGAACACTTAAAGCAGCTCCTGTATCAACAACATCCATTCCTCTCATCAAGCCATCTGTCGCACTCATTGCTACAGCTCGAACTTTATTATTTCCTAATAATTGTTGTACTTCACACGTAACGTTAATTTCTTGACCTGCTGTATTTTGACCTTTAACTATTAAAGAATTATAGATATTAGGCATTTTACCAGGAGGAAAAGTAACGTCTAATACAGGACCAATAATTTGACTAATACGTCCTATATTTTGAGTTTTAGTTAGAACTGTTGAAGCTCCAAAAGTACGGGAATCATTTTTCATAAATAATTTGAATATAGATTTGAATTGTAATTAAATCGAAATTGAAAAAAGTTTAATGTTAGTTAGACTCATTTCGATCAATTAATAATTTTTAGTTAATGAGAAAATAAAAGTATTTGGTTATTTTAAACTTATTATTATATTGATATATTATATAAATATGTTTATAAATAAAATAACAAAAAATTCTAGTTGTTAAATTAATTATAAACTAGGTTTATTATACTTTTTTTTTTATTATTTGGTAACCTTTTATATTAGTTTTCTTTTTATTAATTAGTTTAACATTCAAAACATTTTTAAAACAATGCTTAAAAAAACAAAAAAATTATTAAAAAATAATCTGAGTTGCATCAAATGTAGAAAATAATATACAATAATACTGTTTTGTTATAAAAAAATTACTTTGTCTAAAACTAGACAAAATTAAATACCAATTAAGTTTTTTTAGTTTTATAAAAAAATCTTATTTGTCGAGCAGACCTCATCTTTTCAAGAGTTATTAATTGAGTTTTAGGGAGGGATTTATGTCACCACAAACGGAGACTAAAGCAGGTGTTGGATTTAAAGCTGGTGTTAAAGATTACCGATTAACTTATTACACTCCAGATTATCAAACTAAAGATACTGATATTTTAGCAGCATTTCGTATGACTCCTCAACCAGGAGTACCAGCTGAAGAATGTGGAGCTGCTGTAGCTGCGGAATCTTCTACTGGTACATGGACTACTGTTTGGACTGATGGACTTACTAGTCTTGATCGTTACAAAGGTAGATGCTATGCAATTGAACCAGTTGCTGGAGAAGAAAATCAATATATTGCTTATGTTGCTTACCCATTAGATTTATTTGAAGAAGGTTCTGTTACTAACTTATTTACTTCTATTGTTGGTAACGTTTTTGGATTTAAAGCTTTAAGAGCTTTACGTCTAGAAGATTTACGTATTCCTCCAGCTTATTCTAAAACTTTCCAAGGCCCACCTCACGGTATTCAAGTTGAAAGAGATAAATTAAACAAATATGGTCGTCCATTATTAGGATGTACTATTAAACCAAAATTAGGTTTATCTGCTAAAAACTATGGTAGAGCTGTATACGAATGTCTTCGTGGTGGACTTGATTTCACTAAAGATGATGAAAACGTAAACTCTCAACCTTTCATGCGTTGGAGAGACCGTTTCTTATTCTGTGCAGAAGCTATTTACAAATCTCAAGGTGAAACAGGTGAAATTAAAGGGCATTATCTAAATGCTACTGCAGGTACTTGTGAAGAAATGATCAAAAGAGCTCAATTTGCTAGAGAATTAGGTATGCCTATTGTTATGCATGACTACTTAACTGGTGGTTTTACTGCAAATACTAGTTTAGCTCACTATTGTCGTGACAATGGTTTACTTCTTCACATTCACCGTGCAATGCACGCAGTTCTTGACCGTCAAAAAAATCACGGTATGCACTTCCGTGTATTAGCTAAAGCATTACGTTTATCTGGTGGTGACCACATTCACTCCGGTACTGTAGTAGGTAAACTTGAAGGGGAACGTCAAGTAACTCTAGGGTTTGTTGACTTACTTCGTGATGACTATATTGAAAAAGATAGAAGTCGTGGTATTTACTTTACTCAAGATTGGGTTTCTCTGCCAGGTGTTTTACCAGTAGCTTCCGGTGGTATTCACGTTTGGCACATGCCAGCGTTAACTGAAATCTTCGGAGATGACTCTGTATTACAATTTGGTGGTGGAACTTTAGGTCACCCTTGGGGTAACGCACCTGGTGCAGTTGCTAACAGGGTTGCTTTAGAAGCTTGTGTACAAGCTCGTAATGAAGGACGTGACCTTGCTCGCGAAGGAAATGAGATTATTCGTGAAGCTGCTAAATGGAGTCCTGAATTAGCTGCTGCTTGTGAAGTTTGGAAAGAAATTAAATTTGAGTTTGACACAGTTGATACTTTATAATTTAATTTAGTTTTATTAAACTAAGTTTCTTAATTTAGCAAAAAAAAAATCAATTAATAATAAGTAGAAAAGAATATGTATTCTTTTCTACTTATTGTTAATTTGATATATTTAAATTTTTTAATTTTTCTAATCATATAATACTAAATTATTATTTTTTTTTTATAAGGTTTTGTAGCTCAGTGGATTAGAGCGTATGGTTCCGAACCATAAAGCCAAGGGTTCGAATCCCTTCTAAACCATTTAAATTATTTTTTTTTTATTTTAATTATTTTAAATATTTTTTTCTTTTTAGAAAAAATTTAAATTATATAATTATATAACTATAACCTAGCTATAAAGTATAAGTTATTGGTAAAAAAATTTAATATTATTAATTTTTAAAAAGTATTAATTATTACTATATAAAAATTAAATAAAAAATTAAGGAGATATTTATGTCTTTAATGAATTGGTTTGAAGATAAACGGCGATTCGGTGGATTAATTGGGGCTTTTATTGAAAAAGCTACTAAAGGCTACATTCTTAATGAACGAGAAAGGGATAAATATATTAAAATTGATACTACCAAAGGATTATGGACTCGATGTGATAGTTGTGAAAATATGCTTTATGTTAGATTTTTAAAACAAAACAAGCGTATTTGTGAAGAATGTGGATATCATTTGCAAATGAGCAGTATAGAAAGAATTGAACTTTTAATTGATCATGGAACTTGGCAACCTATGTATGAAGATATGGTTGCTCGAGATGTTCTAAAATTTTCTGATGAAGATTCTTATAAAAATCGTGTTATTTTTTATCAAAAAAGAACTGGTCTAACTGATGCTATTCAAACAGGTATAGGAAAATTAAATAAAAATTTAGTTGCTCTCGGAGTTATGGATTTTCAATTTATGGGTGGAAGTATGGGTTCTGTAGTAGGTGAAAAAATTACTCGTCTTATTGAATATGCATTCAAAGAATCTCTACCATTAATTATTGTATGTTCTTCCGGTGGAGCACGTATGCAGGAAGGAACACTAAGTTTAATGCAAATGGCTAAAATAACATCTCTTTTACAATTTTATCAAGTTAGAAAAAAATTATTTTACATTGCTATTCTTACATATCCTACAACTGGTGGAGTTACTGCTAGTTTCGGTATGTTAGGAGATATTATTATTGCTGAACCTAAAGCATATATTGCATTCGCAGGTAAACGAGTAATTGAACAAACCTTACGTCAAAAAATACCTGATGGTTTTCAAGTAGCTGAATCTTTGTTTTATTCTGGGTTATTGGATTTAATTGTTCCCCGGACTTTTTTAAAGGGAGTTTTAGGTGAAATATTTGAACTTTATAGTCTAGGTGTTTATAAAGAGTCTAATAGTTATTTGTTTTAATTAAATTATTGTTTTATTGATTTACTTATTTTTTAATAAAAAAGTTTAATTAAATTTTTTTTATTCTTTTTAAATGTTATAATTTTTATAGAGATGGTAAATTTTTTTTATTAATATAATTTTATTTAAAATTTAATTAAAATTTTTTATATTTTCTTTAATTTTAAGTTAACTAATTTATACTACATAACTTTTAACTAATTATAGAAAAATAAATTAACATCTTTTTTGGAAAAACGGTATAATTAATTTTCTTATTTTTTTATAACTATTTTTTCTATAAATAATATTATTAAAGGTAATTCTTTATGACAGCTTCTTATTTACCTTCGATTTTTGTGCCTTTAATAGGTTTAGTTTTTCCAGCAATTACAATGGCTTCTTTATTTATCTATATTGAACAAGACGAAATAATATAAAATTTTTATTACACAGTAAATAAAAAATTTCTATTATTTTTTTATTTTGTTTATTTATTAAATTTGAAAATAAAAGTGTATTTATATTTTTAACTAAAATTTGTAAATTTATATAAATAAATATATAAATTTACAAATTTTAGTTAAAAATATAAAAAAATTATTATATAAAATAAAACTTTTTATTTTTATTTATTTTAAAATTATTAAACAAAAATTAATTTTTTTTAGAAATTGAATGTGGTTTTTTTTGCTAATTATATTATTTATTTTAATAAAATTTAGGAGATATTACTATGAATCGTGAATCTGACTGGCTTTGGGTAGAGCCTATAATGGGATCTCGAAGAGTCAGTAATTTTTGTTGGGCAGCTATTCTTTTATTTGGCGCACTTGGTTTTTTTTTCGTAGGAATTTCAAGTTATTTTGGTAAAGATTTAATCCCTTTTTTATCATCCCAACAAATTCTTTTTGTGCCCCAAGGAGTTGTAATGTGTTTTTATGGGATTGCTGGTTTATTTCTTAGTTTTTATTTGTGGTGTACTATTTTTTGGAATGTAGGTAGCGGTTATAATAAATTTGATAAAAAAAAAAAAATAGTATCTTTGTTTCGTTGGGGATTTCCTGGAGAAAATCGTCGTATTTGTATTAATTTTTTTATGAAAGATATACAAGGAATACGGATGGAAGTTCAAGAAGGTATTTATCCTCGACGTACTCTTTATATGAAAATAAAAGGTCAACAAGATATTCCTTTAACACGCATTAGAGAAAATTTAACTTTAGGAGAAATAGAAGAAAAAGCAGCAGAGTTAGCTCGATTTTTACGTGTATCTATAGAAGGACTTTAATAAAATAAAATAAATTAAAAGTATAATTTATATATAAAAGAAAAAACTTTAATATTGTTTTTTAGTCAATTTTAAATAGTGTTTATGAAATTCTATTGGTCACAAATTTATTCTTGGTTATTAAGAACGCCATATCGTTCTTTAGAAAGAGCATATAGAGCAAGCAAAAAAATACAGCATATAAAAAAAAATTATATTTTTTATAATAAAAATATTATTTCTTCTTCAAGAAGATCTTGGCAAGCAATAATGTTATATATAAATACAAATTTGAATAATTGTGTATTTATAATATATTGGAGTCTTTTAGAATATAGAATTAGTTTATTTTTTTTTGATTTTATAAAAACTTTTGTCTTAATTATATCAAATTTTTTTAATTCTTTTTTTTCGAATTTGATTTCAAATAATGTAATAAAACAAGATTTAAAAGAAATTAAACAGATGAATAAAAAACTAGCTTGGATTGAAGCTAGTTTAAATGATTTAGATATGTGGAAATATTATTATTCTTTTTCTTTTTTTTCAAAAGAAAAACAAAAAACTGTCGAAACTTCTTTAACTTTTGTTGATTTAAAAAAAAATAATGTGACTACAGCAGCCTATGAATCAATAGGTCTTGTACCCCGTTCAATAACGCGTACGTTATCAGGTTTTAAAACAGAATTAACAGGACAATCAACTTCATTAGTTCTTCAAGATTTCCAAATAGCGCGATATCAAGCATTGGCTTCTTTACAATACATGTTATTTTTACTTTTTATTCCTTGGGGATTTTCTAGTTTATTAAAAATTTGGTTTTTAGAACCTTGGCTTAAAAATTGGTGGAATACTTATCAATATCAAATTTTTCTTAATTCATTTCAAGAAGAATTAGCATTAAAACGACTTCAACAAATAGAAGAACTGGTTTGGTTAGATAAAATAATGGTAAATTCTTTAAAAGAACCACAATCACAAGATCTTAATATAGAAATTCATCAAAAAACAATTCAATTAGTAAAAATATATAATGAAAACAGTTTAAATACTCTTTTACATTTATTAACAGATATTGTGTATGTTATTACTTTAAGTGCAGTTTTTATTTTAGGTAAACAAAGATTAGCTATTTTAAATTCTTGGATTCAAGAACTATTTTATAGTTTAAGTGATACAATGAAAGCTTTTTCTATTCTTTTATTAACAGATTTATGTATTGGATTTCATTCACCTCATGGTTGGGAAATAGTTATAGGTTCTTTTTTAGAACATTTGGGATTTGCTCATAATAAACATATAATATCTTGTTTTGTTTCAACTTTTCCAGTTATTTTAGATACTGTTTTTAAATATTGGATTTTTCGTCATTTGAATCGTATATCTCCTTCTATTGTGGCAACGTATCATACAATGAATGAATAAAAAAGTACATTTTTTAGATTTAATTATAAATTAGTTTTTTCATAAATTATTTTTTTTTAATTTAGAAGTTACTAATATAGAGTAGAATGCTTTTGATTTATTATATTCATTATTATTATAATGGGCAGAGTTGTAAATAAGGATTATTAGTATAACTAAATATCCTACTCATGAATTTTTTTAAAACAAATAATTGAACTATGCAAAACAGAAATATTAGTTATTGGATCAAAAAGTGTGTGATTCAATCGATTTCGATTGTAATCCTAATGAAAATAATAGCTTGGCCGTCTATTTCCGAAGCATATCCAATTTTTGCACAACAGGCATATGAAGATCCTCGAGAAGCAACCGGCCGTATTGTATGTGCTAATTGTCATTTAGCTAAAAAACCAGTGGATATTGAAGTTCCTCAATCTGTATTACCAGATACAGTATTTGAAGCTGTTGTTAAAATTCCTTACGACATGCAAATAAAACAAGTTCTTGCTAATGGTAAAAAAGGAGCGTTAAATGTAGGAGCTGTTCTTATTTTACCAAAAGGATTTGAATTAGCACCTGCAGATCGTATTCCTCCTGAAATGAAAGAAAAAATAGGTAATCTTTATTTTCAACCTTATAGTTCGGATAAAAAAAATATTCTTGTAATAGGTCCTGTTCCTGGTAAAAAGTATAGTGAAATGGTTTTTCCTATTCTTTCGCCAGATCCTGCTGTTAATAAAGAAGCTAATTTTTTAAAATATCCAATATATTTAGGAGCTAATAGAGGTAGAGGACAAATTTATCCTGATGGAAGTAAGAGTAATAATACTGTTTATAATGCATCAGCTGCAGGTACAGTAAGCAAAATTTTCCGTAAAGAAAAAGGTGGTTATGAAATAACTATTGATACTCAAGATGGACGTCAAATTGTTGATATTGTACCGGCAGGACCAGAACTTATTATTTCAGAAGGTGAGTTAATTAAAGCGGATCAACCTTTAACAAATAACCCTAATGTGGGTGGCTTTGGTCAAGGAGATGCAGAAATAGTACTTCAAGATCCATTACGTGTTCAAGGTCTTTTAGTATTTTTTGTTTCTGTTACATTAGCACAAATTTTCTTAGTACTTAAAAAGAAACAATTTGAAAAAGTTCAATTAGCAGAAATGAATTTTTAAGTTTTTAAATAAAAATAAAATGAAATAAAAGCGTTTGATTAATAGAAATTTTTTCTATTATGAATCATCATTATAATGAAATTCAATTTAGGTTTTTTATGTTTATATAATATGATAATAATTTCTTTAAAAATTGAATATTTTGAGTATTATTATCTTTTTCCTTCATTAAAAGAAATTTTGAATTACTATGGATATACGTTAAGTTTAAATTGTTTTAAAAAAATAACTCAACAAGGGGTAAAAAATATATTACAATTAACTAAATGGGAAGAAATTTTTTGTACATATTTTAACACTATATATTATAGTAATAATTTTTTTTTTTTCGAAAATGTAGAAAAAAAAAAATTAAAATTAATAACATATTCTCAATTAGAAAAAAAATTTGATATTGAAAAATATATTAATAATCAAACTTCTTTTTTATATAAAAATAATTATTATTTATATAAAAAAAAAAAAATTTCTAAAAAAAACAAATATAATCAATATATATATACTAATAAAACAAAAGAATTATTGGAAATATCCTTGTTTTTTTCAAAATATTTTCAAAAAAAAATTAAAAAAAAAGTTTGCTTTAAAGGAAAAAATATTATTTATTTTTTTAATAAAATTAACAAACAATTGCCAAAAAAATCTTTTTTATATTTTATTTTTAAATTAATTTTAGCTTATAAAAAATGGAAAGCTGATGAACTATACTTAAAAATGGCTCATCTTGCGTATCGTGAAAATTTATTAGAATTTTCTATTAAACTTTTTAAAATGGCCCGATTTGAAAAACAAATTTTTTTTTTTTTTATTTACATTCTAAAAATAGAAATTTATTAAATTGTTTTTTAAGTTATTTTAATTTCTTTTTTATTCTTTTAAATTTTTTAAATAATGTTTTTAACATTATTTGTTTTTTTATTAATTGAAAAGATATTATGAAACTTTATATAATAAAGTTTCATAATATCTTTTCAATTTTTTTTTTATTTTGTTTTTTAGTTTTATTTTATTTGTTTAATGCATAAACTTTTTTTTTATATATGCTTAAAAACTTAAGCATTATAAAGATGACCCTAATCCAGAGTATGAGCCATAAAAAAAGATGCCTAGTAAACCAAGTACAAGAATACCAGCTACAGTACCTATTAACCATAAAGGAATTCTTCCGGTGGTATTTGCCATTTATTTTATACTCCCTTTTCAATTTTATTAGTTAGTTAGAACTTAAACAAAAAAACAGTCATAAATATTCAAATTTTAAATTCGTTCCAAATAAGGTAAAGAAATTTCTATTTTAACTAATTAAAGAAATAATTAGAAAATAAAACAGCTAATACAAAAATAAGTAATAAACCCCAGTAGAGGCTAGTACGATTTAATTCTACACTTTGTTTGTTTGGATTTGGTTGTGTCATAGCTTTACATTTTAAATAAAGTTTATCATTGAATTTATCGTTGGATAAATTGCATTGCTGATATTGCTCCTAGAAAAAAAACTGTAGGTACAGCTAGTCCGTGCACGGCCAACCACCTAACTGTAAAAATTGGATAAGTTCTATCGATAGTCATTAGTACCTCCTAAAAAGATCTAGTAAATTCATCAACTTGTTCTAGTGAATTAAAACGGCCAGTAATTAAAGGAACTTCTTGTCGGCTTTCTGTAAAATATTCATTTGGTCGAGGGCTACCAAAAACATCATAAGCCAAACCTGTACTAACAAATAGCCAACCTGCAATAAACAAAGATGGGATAGTTATGCTGTGAATTACCCAATATCGAATACTGGTAATAATATCAGCAAAAGGGCGCTCTCCTGTATTTCCAGACATGCTTAGCTCCGCTCCATATATATTTGTAGAGGTTAGGTAAAAAAATTTTATAAGAAATGAAATTTAAATTTTTTTTAAATCTATTAAATTTTTTTAATCCTCGTTAGATTGTCAATGTAATACCAAAGGTATTTTTGAAGCATACTAAATAAGTATATCTAGGGTTGTTTTAGCGTAGCAAGACAAATAAAATAAAAAAGTATAAAAAAACGTCAAATTTTTTATCTTTTTAATTAATTTAATAAAAAATTTATTAAATTATTAATTTATTATGTAAAATGTAACAGTTTTTTACAATATTATACTAATTTAAATTGTTACAATTTTGCAAATTAAATTAAAAATAAAATTAATTACTATAAATATTAATAGAAATATTAAAATTTAATATATTTTCTTATTTATTAACTATAATTTTTTTTTGAAAAAAAAAAAAATATTTAAAACCAAATAATTAAAAAATATTATACACAGAAAAAAATACAAATACTCTAAAAATAGCAATAAAACTAATAGAAAAAGCATTGTGCAAAATTAAGCGAATGTATATTTATCATATTTTAATTAATAAAATTTTTAATTAATAAAGAATTTAGGTAATTGTTTTATAAAGATGTATACTAAAATTGTTCTATTTTCATTAGGATTTTTCTTATGCTTACTATAATTAGTTATTTTGGCTTTTTATTTGGTGCTTTAACTTTAGCTTTAATTTTATTTATTGGTTTAAATAAAATACAACTTATTTAAAAAATTCGAAAAAAAAAATTTAAGGTCAAATTAATTTCACTGTATTTCTTAAAAAATTTTAAGATTAATAATAAATTTAGTTAGTTTCTAACTTAAATATTATTTTAATTAAATAAAAAAATGGTTGAAGCGTTACTGTCTGGAATTGTACTGGGGTTAATTCCAATAACTTTAGCTGGATTATTTGTAACTGCGTATTTACAATATCGACGTGGTGATCAATTAGATCTTTAAATAACTCATAATTAAAAATTTTAACTAATATTTTGTTTTAAAATTTTTTCATAAGCACGCCCTGTAGGATTTGAACCTACGACATCAGGTTTTGGAGACCTGCGTTCTACCAGACTGAACTAAAAGCGCTTTTATTTGAATAAATAATAATTATAATATAATTATTATTTATTCAAATAAATAATAATAATATAAAATAATTTTTAATTCCTATTTTACTTTAAAGTAAATTTTTAGTAAATATATTTTAAGGTAGGGATGACAGGATTCGAACCCGCGACATTTTGTACCCAAAACAAACGCGCTACCAAACTGCGCTACATCCCTCCTAGTATTAATTATTACTTTATATGCATTTCAATTGTAGCTTATTTATCGCTTTTTGCCTATACTTTTCTTTTTATTTATCTATTTTATTTTAAAATAATTTTTTAAATATTTTTATTAAAATTATTTTATTTAATAAAAAATTATTTATATATATTTATATATATATATATTTTTTATAAAAAAAATATATTTTTTTAAAATAAATAAAATAAAACAATTTATATATTTTATATATAAAGTAAATTTTTAATTTATTTGTTTTTTTCTTTAAAATTTTAGTTTATTATTTTGCTATATAAAAAGAAGTTCAGGAAAAATAATCGTTTATTTATAATTTTATAAACATATATATAAGGAGATCCCCATGCAAGATGTAAAAACATACCTTTCTACAGCACCCGTATTAGCGACTCTATGGTTTGGATTTTTAGCTGGTTTATTAATAGAAATTAATCGTTTTTTTCCAGATGCTTTAGTTCTTCCTTTATAATTTTTTTAAATATAATATATTTTAAATTTTTTCTAAAAAAAGAAAAATTTATATTTATAAATAATAATAATTTTTTTTAGTTTTTTATTATTATTATTATAATTCACTAAAAAATTGAAATTTAATTGCTAATTTTTTTTAAACACATTTTCTAAATTTTAGAGATTCAATATTCAAAATAAATAATATTATGGCTAAGAATAAAGATGTAAGGGTAACAATTACTTTAGAATGTACTAATAATTGTGCTCAAAATAACGAAAAAAAAAAATTAGGTGTTTCTCGATATACTACTCAAAAAAATCGTCGTAATACACCTACTCGATTAGAATTAAAAAAATTTTGTTCTTATTGTAATAAGCATACTATTCACAAAGAAATAAAAAAATAAATAGTATTTATGAAACAAGCTATAAACAAATCTAAGCGCTCTTCTCGTAGACGTTTGCCACCAATAAGATCAGGCGAAATTATTGATTATAAAAATATTAATTTACTTCGTAGATTTATCAGTGAACAAGGAAAAATTTTATCTAGACGGATGAATAGATTAACTTCAAAACAACAACGTTTGATGACTATTGCTATTAAACGCGCCCGAGTTTTAGCTTTATTACCTTTTTTAAATAATGAAAATTAATTTAATTTTATTTTGATGATTTAGTATTGCTAAAATTTTTACGAATCTTTAATCATTTTTTGATGTTTTGGACTTCTCTGGAACAATTTAATTTGTTACAGAGAAGTCTTTTTATTATTCATTAATTTTTTTCATTATTGTAGAAAAACAATTAGTGTCTAATAACGCTATTTGTGCAAGCATTTTTCGATTTAAAAGTATTTGATTTTGATATAAGTTTTGAATTAATTTATTATATGAAATTCCATTATTGCGTGCTGCTGCATTAATTCGAGTGATCCATAAACGACGAAGATCTCTTTTTCGTCTATTTCTATCTCGATAAGAAGAAGCTAACGCTCGCATTCCTTGCTGATTAGCTGTTCGAAATAATTTTGAATGAGCTCCTTGAAATCCTGATGTAAGCGTAAAAATATTTTTTCGTCGTTTTCGAGCTACATACCCACGTTTAACTCTAGTCATTAATATCTATTCTCGTAAATTACTTATTGATTTTAATTAAAAAATAAAAAATTTTTTCTTTATAAAATAAATTTTTATTTAAACTATAATTTCTTTTTTTTAGTAGTAAAAAAATAAAATAAAAATATTCATTTTTATTTTATTTTTTGAAATGAAAAGAATAAAATAAATATAATATATATATATATATTTTTTATTTAAATATTATTATTTTTTTAATCATTAATAATTAAATAAATATATAAATATATATATATATATTTATATAAAGAAAACTTTTTTTTAATTGTTGATAAAAAACTAAATTTCTAGTGTAGAAAGTAAAAATTCTAATGGCTTTTGCTACTTTAACCTTCCTAACCATTATTTTTTAAGCTAAAAAACTTTTTTACTAATAAAGGAATAGGACCTTAAAATAAAAGAATAATGGATTCCATTGTTTCTATAATTTTTCCTTCAACAGTTAAGCCCTTTCTATATACCGGAGCTTTTTAATTTTAAAGATGTGATTAGTAATTTGTATAATTTCTAAATATTAGCTTTATTTTATATCTTAAAAAAAAGGTATTGAAATTAAAAACTTTTTATCTAGTAACGATATATTATTATAATAGTTTGCTAGGCAGCTGACTTTATTAATCTGTTTTTGCAATAATACAATTATTTATAATTATTTTTTTTTTATGTATTTTTTCTTTCCGCTTAATATATTTATATTTAAATAAATAATATTGAAAATTCGCTTTTTATTTTACAATTAAAATAATTGGATTTGCACCAATAAAAATTATAAATTTCATTTATTTATTAAATAAATGATAGATTTAAAAATTTTTAAAATAAAAAATTCTTCTGCTATATCGAACTTTTATATAATTTAAAAAAATTTAATCGTAACAAGTCGCACATACACTCTAGTACAAACTCCTCTTCGTTGAGGACATCCACGAAGAGCTGGAGATTTTGTTCTATTTTCTATTGGTTGTCTTCGATTTCTAATTAATTGTTGAATAGTAGGCATTTTAAAATTATATAATATGCAGAATTTATTGGTTTAAATAGATTTTAACCATAAAATTTAATATAGAAATTATTTTTTTATTTCTATTAAAAGTATTATGAAATAGTTATTAAATCCATTTTATAGATAAATAAATAGAAAAAAAATTATTAAATTTAAGTGTTTTCTATAGCTACAAGATCAACAATGCCATAGGTTTTTGCTTCTTGCGCTGACATAAAAACATCTCTTTCCATATCTTCAGAAATAACCCACAAAGGTTTACCTATTCTTTGTACATAAACTCTAGTAATGTAATCGCGAAGTTTTAATACTTCTTCGGCTTCCATAATACATTCTCCTGCTTGTCCATCATAATAAGAACTAGCAGGTTGATGAATCATTACCCTAATTTAATTTATTTAAAATTTTAATTATGAACTGTACGTACAGTTTTTAATGTATACAGCTCTTAAAATAAATTAATAAAATTATTGTTTTTTATTTTATAATTTTTAAATTTATATACCATTTTTCTTTTATTAAATACTATTATGGTTCTGTTGTTTTATAAAACAATGCCAAAGTTTTTTTTAATATAACTAATTTTAATTTTAGTTAAAAATATATTTTTTATTTATATATTTTCTATTAAATAAAAAATTAAAGAAAATATTAATTTATAACACTAAAATAAATTGAAAAAAAAAAATATATATATATTATTTAATTATCTTAATAAAAATCTTAAAATGTTTTTTATTAAGCTTTTTCATGTCATGCTATTATTACCTTTTTTTTAGGTATAGACATTTTTTATTAATTAAAAAAAAAAGCAAATATTGGCGCAAAGCGTGAGGTAACGCTATACGTTTAGTAATTTCACCCCCAGCTAAAATAAAAGATCCCATTGAAGCAGCTAATCCCATACAAATTGTATGAACATCAGGAACTACAAATTGCATAGCATCATAAACGGATATTCCTGCTAATACAGCTCCACCAGGAGAATTAATATATAAATACATATCTTTATTTTCGTCTTCTCCATTTAAGTACATCATGATACCAATAAGTTGATTCGCAATTTCATCATCTACATGCTGTCCTAAAAAAAGTAATCTTTCTCGATAAAGTCGATTGTTATAATAAAAATTAATAAATGTTTTTTTTATATAACTGTACTAGCTTTTTTATTTGCTCAATACAGCTTAAACAGTTAAAAAAAAATATTAAATTAAGAAAAATAAGATTTTTTTATATTTTATAAATAATAATTATGACTGTTAGTTCGTTTAATAGTTCAAGTTCGTTTTTTTATTATTTACAAACAACTTATTAAACAATTTTGTACTCAATATATTTATTAAATAATTTATTATTAAAATTTTAAAATATATATTTTTATTTATATTTTTTGTTTACAAACGGTTTTTAGTAATATCGTTAGGTTTATAATCTACTTCGGTACAATCAATTTAGTTTTACTTACATATAAAAGTAAAAATTATTGCTTTTTGTTATTTTAGATTAAATTTATATTAACTTTAATTAACATTTAACTTAAATCTTTAACGAAGTTTAAAAATTTATTTTTTTGGTTGACTAACCCTAGAAAAGATAACTAAATCTTTTTACTTAATACTTTTTATTAAAGAATATATCATGCTATTAAATTTTTTAAGTTTTCAAAATTTAAAATGAAATAAAAACATCTAAATTAAGTAAAAAAAAAAGATGATGGAAAATTTCCATATAACCAAATATGTTTAAGAAACACACTATACGTCGATCCAAACAGCATCTTCTTCTCCTGGAAGCCTAAAAGGCACTTTTGGAACACCGATAGGCATTTTTTTTATTTAAAATAAATATAGAATGACACTTAGAAAAAAATAAGTAGCTAACAAATAAAAAATTAGTTTATAATGTTCTTAAGAAGATTATATTATATTTTTTTAATAATATCGTTATTTTTCTATATAATTTTATAATTATATTATATATAATTATATTATATATAATTTAAAAAGAAAAAAAAATTTATTAAAGTTTAAATTATTTTTATTAGTAATTTCACTTTATTTTATTATAGTATAGTCATTAATTAATGCAAAAAAGTTACATAGTCTTTAATTCTCTTTGAGAAAGGGGTATTTCCATGGGTTTACCTTGGTATCGTGTTCATACTGTTGTACTAAATGATCCCGGTCGTTTAATTGCTGTACATTTAATGCATACCGCTTTAGTTTCTGGCTGGGCAGGTTCTATGGCTTTATACGAATTAGCTGTTTTTGATCCTTCTGATCCTATTCTTGATCCAATGTGGAGACAAGGTATGTTTGTTATACCGTTTATGACTCGTTTAGGAATAACAAAATCTTGGGGCGGTTGGAGTATTACGGGTGAAACTGTAAATAATGCAGGTATTTGGAGTTATGAAGGTGTAGCTGCAGTACATATTGTATTATCAGGTTTACTATTTTTAGCAGCAATTTGGCACTGGGTGTATTGGGATTTAGAGTTATTTCGTGATGAACGTACAGGAAAACCTTCATTAGATTTACCTAAAATTTTTGGTATTCATTTATTTTTATCTGGAGTTCTTTGTTTTGCATTTGGAGCTTTCCATGTAACAGGCTTATTTGGCCCTGGTATTTGGGTATCCGATCCTTATGGATTAACTGGAAAAGTACAACCTGTTGTTCCAGCTTGGGGAGCTGAAGGTTTTGACCCTTTTGTTCCAGGAGGGATAGCTTCTCACCATATTGCAGCAGGTATTTTAGGTATACTAGCTGGTTTATTCCATCTTAGTGTTCGTCCTCCTCAACGATTATATAAAGGATTACGTATGGGGAATGTTGAAACTGTTTTATCTAGTAGTATTGCTGCTGTATTTTTTGCTGCTTTTGTTGTTGCTGGAACTATGTGGTACGGTTCTGCTGCAACTCCAGTAGAATTATTTGGCCCTACTCGTTATCAATGGGATCAAGGTTTTTTTCAACAAGAAATCGATCGTCGAATTCGTGCTAGTAAAAGCGAAAATTTAAGTTTGTCAGAAGCTTGGTCTAAAATTCCAGAAAAATTAGCTTTTTATGATTACATTGGTAATAATCCAGCTAAAGGTGGATTATTTAGAGCGGGTGCTATGGATAATGGAGATGGAATAGCTGTTGGATGGTTAGGTCATGCTGTTTTTAAAGATAGAGAAGGACATGAACTTTTTGTTCGTCGTATGCCTACTTTCTTTGAAACTTTTCCAGTGGTTTTAGTAGATGAAGAAGGAATTGTTAGAGCTGACGTTCCATTTAGAAGAGCGGAATCTAAATATAGTGTTGAACAAGTTGGTGTAACTGTTGAATTTTACGGTGGTGAACTTAACGGAGTAAGTTTTAGTGATCCAGCTACAGTAAAAAAATATGCTAGACGTGCTCAACTAGGTGAAATTTTTGAATTTGATCGCGCTACTTTAAAATCAGATGGTGTTTTCCGTAGTAGTCCAAGAGGTTGGTTTACTTTCGGTCATGCCACGTTTGCTCTTCTTTTCTTCTTTGGTCATATTTGGCACGGTGCTAGAACTCTATTTAGAGACGTTTTTGCTGGTATTGATCCAGATCTAGACGCACAAGTAGAATTTGGAGCATTCCAGAAATTAGGAGACCCTACTACTAAGAGACAAATAGTTTAGATTGATTTAATAAAGAGTTTTTTCTTTTTTTTTGTAAAAAAAAAATAATATATATATAAATAAATATAGAAATTATTTTTCTAAACTTTTTTTAAATAAATTTTGTTTTCAATTAGTACGAAAGCTATCTCCATACTTCTCACTATAATAAAATCTATGGAAGCATTGGTTTATACATTTTTATTGGTAGGTACTTTAGGAATAATCTTTTTTGCTATTTTTTTTCGTGAACCACCTAAACTTCAAACTAAAGAAAAAAAATAATTTTTTATTTTGATAAAAAATTACGAACCTTCCCTTTTTATTTTAGGGAAGGTTTTTAATAATTAATTTAATCTTCATGCTCTTCAAAAGGATCTCTAAGTTCTTTAGAGGGTTGCCCAAAAGCTGTATAAAGAGCATAGCCAGTAAAACTTACGAGTGAACACGATATAAATATAGCGACTAATGTTGCAGTTTCCATTTTTAAGTAGTTCCAAAAGAATGGTTTATTTTTAATTAATATAATAGTACACAAAGTTAACAAATCTCAACTAATGCAATAAAATTTTATGGCTACACAAATTATTGATGATACTCCTAAAACAAAAGGAAAAAGAAGTGGTTTAGGAGATATATTAAAACCACTTAATTCAGAATATGGTAAAGTTGCTCCTGGATGGGGTACAACACCTTTAATGGGTGTTGCAATGGGATTATTTGCTGTTTTTTTAGTTATTATTCTTGAACTTTATAATTCTTCCGTATTATTAGATGGAGTTCCTGTAAGTTGGTAATAACTTAAAAAGGTTCAATAAAAAAGTTTAAACTTTTTTATTGAACCTTTTTAAGTTATTACCAACTTTATTTATTTACTAAAGGTAGTTTAATCGTGTAATCAATTAATTAAAGGATTTATGGATTATGGGTGTGCGACTTGGTTAGATAAATGAAATTTAAAAAAGACAAAATAATTTGTTAATCTTAAAAAAAAGATTATTTTATTTTATTAAATGTTAATAAATTTAATATTTAAAGCATAAATTTCAATTAAAATATTAGCAAATATTTTTTTTTTATTTAAACTATGATTAATTTTTTTAATTTACTATTTAAATTTCGTTACCAAATTTAAGTGTTTTTACTCTTTAAAAGTTTATAATGATTTTAAAAATTATTTACCTATTATAATTTTTTTTTAGTCATCGGAATATAGTAAAAATCTAAAGTTTAATTATTTTTAATAAATTTTAAACAAGAAAATCTTTAAAAAAAAATTATTCATTTTAAAGAAGAAGATCGCTCAAAAAAGCAATTAATATAAAAAGCTAACTTGAGATAAAATATAAAAAATATATAAAAATTTCGATTTATATATATATACTTTTTTATTTTTAAGCCGTATGAAAAAAAATTATCATTTACGGTTTGTAGAGAGGAAATACATAAAAGTTTGTCTATCTCAATAGAGTATACGATTGGTTTGAAGAACGTCTTGAAATTCAAGCAATTGCAGATGATATTACTAGTAAATATGTTCCACCACATGTGAATATATTCTATTGTTTAGGAGGCATCACCTTAACTTGTTTTTTAGTTCAAGTAGCAACTGGGTTTGCTATGACTTTTTATTATCGTCCAACTGTTACTGAAGCTTTTGCATCTGTTCAATATATCATGACTGAAGTTAATTTTGGCTGGTTAATTAGATCAGTTCATAGATGGTCCGCGAGTATGATGGTTTTAATGATGATTTTACACATATTTCGTGTTTATCTTACAGGGGGTTTCAAAAAACCTCGTGAATTAACTTGGGTTACTGGTGTTATTTTAGCAGTATTAACAGTTTCATTCGGTGTAACTGGATATTCTTTACCTTGGGATCAAATTGGTTATTGGGCTGTTAAAATTGTAACAGGTGTACCTGAAGCTATTCCTGTTATAGGCTCACCTTTAGTAGAAATATTAAGAGGAAGTGTTAGTGTAGGTCAATCTACATTAACTCGATTTTACAGTTTACATACTTTTGTATTACCACTTCTTACTGCAGTGTTTATGTTAATGCACTTTTTAATGATTCGTAAACAAGGTATTTCAGGTCCTCTATAAATTATTAGAATATAATTTTTACTAAATTTTGCTGACATAATAAATTTTTAATAGTAAATTTTTACTATTAAATTTTTATTATGAACTAAATTTATTTATTGCCATAAATTATTTTTAGTTTAACGCTTAAAAAAAATTTATGGATTTTCTGTATTTTATTTAAACATTTAAATAAAATATATCTTTATTTAAAAAAAAATTTTAATTATGGGAGTGTGTGACTTGAATTAATTATTGACTATGTAGATTTTTTATTTAGTCTACCACATTAATTATAAAATTTAAATGTGTTGTTATCCTAAATTATTTTAATAAAAATAAAAAAACTTAGGTAAATTTTTTTAAACAAATTTTTTTCTATGATTTATTTTCTAAATAGGCTTCATAAAATTTAATAAATAATTAATATATGTATATCTGTATTATTTCTATATGATATATATTAAAATAATGTGATAAAAAACATCATTCATTTCCGTTGGGTTTTTTAATATAAAAATCATAGGAGTAAAAAAAAAATCTAAGGAAAAAAAAAGTTAATATACTAACAAGTTAAGTTTAAATAAGTACAAAATTTTATAGATAATAAAAAAACTTATAAAAACTAAGACTATCCAAAATGCATATTATAATAAATTAATTATAAAAAAATTTCAAAAAAGCATACTTGGATTTTGAACTTTTTTAAATAAATAAAATTTAAATAAAAATAGTTTGAGTTGGATGAATAAAAAATTCATGTCCAATTCTTTAAGGGGAATATTTTTTAAATAGCCTATCTTAATAACAAAAAAACCTGATTTAAGTGACCCTGTTTTACGAGCTAAATTAGCTAAAGGTATGGGTCATAACTATTATGGAGAACCTGCTTGGCCTAATGATCTTTTATATATTTTTCCAGTTGTTATTTTAGGTACTATTGCATGTACTGTAGGCTTAGCTGTTTTAGAGCCTTCTATGATTGGTGAACCAGCAAATCCTTTTGCAACTCCTTTGGAAATTTTACCTGAATGGTACTTTTTTCCAGTTTTTCAAATACTTCGCACAGTTCCTAATAAATTATTAGGTGTTCTTTTAATGGCTGCAGTACCTGCAGGCTTATTAACAGTACCTTTTTTGGAAAATGTAAATAAGTTTCAAAATCCTTTCCGTCGTCCAGTAGCAACAACTGTTTTTTTAATTGGTACTGTAGTATCTATTTGGTTAGGTATTGGAGCAGCTTTACCTATTGATATATCATTAACTTTAGGGCTTTTTTAATATTAGACTAATCTAATAGATTCTTTTTTTTATTAATTAATTAGAGTATTTACTTTAAAGTAAATACTCTAATTAATTAATAAAAAAATAAATTTTTTTTTAATTTAATTTAGTTATTTTTTTTTATTTATTAAAAAAAAATAGAAAAAGACTTGATTAAAAAATTTTTAAGTAATATAATCATAAAGTGATTATATTAATTTATTTAACTAATAAAAATTTATTAAATATTAAATTTTTTTTTTATATTTTTTTAAACAAAAAACGGCGACATGGCCAAGTGGTAAGGCAGAGGATTGCAAATCCTTTACCCCCAGTTCGAATCTGGGTGTCGCCTAAAAAAGTAAATTTATTAAAAAGAGTTGGATTAACTACTATGTCATGTTTTAAATAAAAACTGTATTGCTCTATAATTTACTTTAGCCTAGTACTTTTTTTTTATTTAAACGCATTATTAATAGATAATCCTAACATTAAGAATAAATCAAATAAATAAAAAAAGCAAGTCTTTTAATATTTACATACTAACTATTTATCTATATTTCTTATAATAAAAGAATATGATATATATATATGTATGTATAGTCTTTTTTTTGTTATAAATACAAAAACATTATAAAAAAAATAATTTTTTATTTATTTTTCTTATAAGTATTATTTATAATTAATTTTTATTTTAACATTTATAAAAAACATATGGATATAGTTAATATTGCTTGGGGTGCTTTAATGGTAATGTTTACATTTTCTCTTTCACTTGTCGTTTGGGGAAGAAGCGGATTATAAAAATTAGATTTAAAATTTAATGTTTTTTTTATTTTTATATTTTTTTTATTAAATATAAAAATAAAAAAAAGCATTAAACTAATTAGATTATACTTTTACTATTTAATAAATTAATTTGTATAAGAAATAAAAAAAGTATAATCAATTTTTTCCCACCCTTTATAAAATTTTTTTTTTAATTTTATTTTTTGATAATTTTTATTTTTCTTTAAGTTTTTTTTTTGTGAAATAAAATAATTATTATTTTTTTTAGAAAAAATAGTAAAATTTAATTTATTATTCCGTAAGTATAAACTTTCTACTATAAAAAAAATGGCAGTTCCACTTAAAAGTATTTGTGATAATAAAAGAATTGGATCTAATCGCCAACCTTGAAAAATAAGAATCCCTCCACATAATAATCCAATTGATGAAAAAAATGAATCATAATATTAAGATAGGTTAATGTTTTTATTTATAGACATGACCCTCTTAAAAACCATACATGATATTTTAATTTCTTTATGGCTTAAACATTAAAATGAAAAAAAAAACCTTATAAAATTTAAATGTTCTAAATCCAAGTAAGTTTAAAAAGAATTTTGAAAAAAAAAAACTTTTTGGATTGTCTTTTCTTGTTTGATTTTATTTTTACAACAAGTTTATTTTATTTATACTTAAATTTATTTAACATTATCCTTAGGCTCATTTTATATTTCATGGATTTAATTATTTTTATTTCTAAAGATATAAAAATAAAATTAAATAAAAAAAAATAAATTATTTTTAGTTGTTATTTAATTAAAGTTCCAATTTTCTTTAATTTAAAATTTAAGCATGTTTTCGAAATAATGTTTTAATTATGTTCAATTTTTAGCCATAGATTTTTTGATATAATTTTAAATTTTATTTCAAGTTTTCTATTTATTATTTATTGTTACTATTAAATAGATTGAAATTTTTTTACTTTATTTAAGTACAGGATAAATCACACCTCTAGATACATTAGGTTCCCTTATTCGAAGGGCATATAAAAGTATACCTACTACAATAAGCCCTATTCCTACTATTGTACTAGGGCCTAATTCTATATGAATCATATAATTAAAATAATAAAAATATATTTAAGTTAAAAAACTAAAAAAATTATATATAATTTTTTTAGTTTTTTAACTTAAATTTTAATATTGTAAAAAACTAAATATTTTATTAAAAATACAATATTATTTAATAAATCCAAAATAAGTAATAATCTAAAATAAATTTTATTATTAACTACCCTGACTAGCTGTTTGTACATAAAGAATTAGCAAAAAAGCTGTGGGGATTAAAATGAACAATGCAGTAGCAATAAATGCAAGAATATTTACTTCCATATGTTTATTATATTAATGTTTAGTTTACAATACTAAAAAATATCATCTGATTTTATTTATAATTTTTTTATTATCAGTTTAATTATAAAATTAAGCAGTTTAATCAAAATATTTGAAATCAAAAGAATATGATTTTATTTTTTTGAGTTTAACTAAATCATTGATATCAACTAAATAGTATAACATAAGATTATTTTTTTCCTACTTAAAAAATATTGCCTTGAAGAGGATTCGAACCTCCACGCTTTAAAGCATAAAATTTTGAGTCTTACGTGTCTACCATTTCACCACCAAGGCATATCAGAAAGCTATTATATAAAAAGAAATATAAAAAATCTATTTTTATTTAATTTACTTTTTTAGTTAGATAAAAATCTAACTAAAAAAGTAAATTAAACTTTTAATTAATAAATTAATAAATAATATTTTAAATTTATAATAATTAATAATTAATAAAATATATTAATTATTTAGCTATTATAATTGTAAGTATTTATAATTTTTTATTTAAATATTTGTAAAAGTGTTTAAATGTAAATTAATTTGAAGGATGTTAATAATTGGATTCATAAATATTCCTAAAAATATAGAAGCAATTACACATATAATTATACTAACTTCAATTGAATTTTTTGAGAGAAGCGAAAAAGAAGAAACGGTGTAAGATTGTACATAAGAAGTTACTTCTTTATTTTCTGTAGTAATTAATAATTTAATTATTTTTAAATAATAATATATAGAAATAACGCTTGTAAAAAGACCAATAAAAACTAAAAAATATAAACCAGTTTTCCAAGCACACCAAAATAAATAAAGTTTTCCAAAAAAACCAGATAAAGGGGGAATACCCCCTAAAGACAATAAGCATAAAGCAAGAGAAAAAGTTAATAACGGATCTTTTAAAATTAATCCACTATAATCACGAATATTATCTGTTCCTGTACGTAATCCAAATAGGATAATACAAGCAAAAGTTCCTAAATTCATAAATATATAAAATAATAAATAAACTATCATACTTGTATATCCGTCAAAATTTCCTGTAACTAATCCAATCATTAAATATCCAATTTGACTTATTGAGGAATATGCAAGCATACGCTTCATACTTGTTTGAGTAATAGCTACCAAATTACCCAATATCATGCTACAAATAGCTGATATTTCTAAAAGTGAATGCCATTGATTAGGAAGAAAAGGAAAAACAATATTAAAAAGACGAACTAGCAAAGCTAAACCCGCTATTTTTGAAGCAACTGAAAGAAAAGCAACGACTGGGGTAGGGGAGTTAGAATCGAAAAGAAGATTACTCATTATTTTCTCTCATTCAAAACTGTGCGTGAAACTTTAATTTCACACAGCTCCTAAGTAATAATATAAAATTTATATTACTCTCCTCGTGTGTGTATCAAAAATGAAAAATAAAATTTTATTGAAATTAAACTTTACGAGGAATCCTATTTTAGTGGTTTTTTTTAAGTAAAAAAACCATCTAATTTTTTTCGTTTTTAATAGTCATGAATTTTTATTATTTTAGGTTTAAAAAAAAAAAATACTTGTAATAAACTTATAATTTTCGAAGGATAGAAAATTACTAATTAGTATTTTTTGAAATCTTTAAATTATATAATTTTATTTCATTAGATTATTTTTTTTATTAAATTATCCTTAATAATTAATTTAGAATTTTTTCTATTTTAACTTTGCTTTATCTTAAATTTTATTAATTTTTTTATTTTTAATTTGATAAAAGTTATATTTTATTTTTAAGTGAAAACAATAATTTATTTTTATTTTGCATGTCTATAAAATATTTAAAAATATAATAAAACAATAAATAATATTATTTTTTTATATTTAAAATTAAAAAAACGAATCACACTCCTTCATAGACATCAGGAGTCCATTGATGAAAAGGTACTAAAGAAAGTTTAAATCCAATTCCTACAATAATAAATACCAGTGCAAGCAAACTTCCGAAAGAATTATACATCTCTGTACTAACAAGCCCATCTGCTATTTTTTGAAGTTGAAATTCTCCTCCAGATAAACCGTAAAGCCACGAAAAACCATAAGCTAAAATAGATGAACTTGTTCCACCTATAAGTAAATATTTCATAACCGCTTCGTTAGATCGCACATCTTTTTTAGTATAACCGGATAATAAATAAGAACATAAACTTAAGCATTCTAAAGATACAAAAATAGTAATCAAATCGTTAGCACCACATAAAAACATTCCTCCGATAGTTGCAGTTAATAAAAAAATAAGAAATTCTGTTATTGCTAATTTTGTACATTTAATAAAATCAATAGATAAAGGAATACATAATATTGAACATAATGCTATAAAAATTCGAAATATTTTGTTAAAATTATCAGCTTGAAAATTGCCTAAAAAACTAATAACGGGTTCTTCTTTTAATTGAAATATTAAAATAAAAATACTTAATAATAAACTTACTAAAGAAATAAAAAAAAATACATTTTTATCTTTTATTTTTAAAATTAAATCTAATATTAAAATACTTATTAGACAAAAAATAAGAACACATTCAGGCAAAATAGTTGTTTTGTAAAAAAAAGAAAGATCAAGTTCTAATTCCATAAAAATTTTCTCGATATGTAAAAAAATTTTAATACTTATATATTATATTTATATAAATAAGCGAGTAGTAAAAATTATATAATTTTTTTTTTAATTATTCTAATTTTTACTACTCGATTATTTATATTATATAAATCTTTTTAAAAAAGCTCTATCTATATATACTATAGAGATCTTTTTATTTTATTTTTTAAAAATTAACGAAAATGAGCAAAAGCTCTATTAGCTTCAGCCATTCTATGAGTTTCTTCTTTTTTTCGTATTGCTTCTCCACTATCTCGAGCAGCGTCAATTAATTCATAACTCAATTTAAAAGCCATATTTCGACCTAAACGTTTTTTAGAAGCTCTTAAAAGCCAACAAATAGCAAGAGCTTTACCTTGAGCAGATTTTATTTCAACTGGTACTTGATAGGTGGATCCACCTACACGTCGTGCTTTTATTGTCACATTAGGTGTTACTCTATGTATAGCTTGACGTAAAATAGATAATGGATTTTTTTTTGTTTTTTGTTTAATATTTTTCATTGCTTTATAAAAAATGCGATAAGCTAATGATTTTTTTCCATTTTTTAAAATTCGATTAACCATCATATTTACTAATCGATTACGATAAATTGGATCCGATTTTATGGTTTTTTTTTCTATAATACTACGGCGTGACATAACATTAAAAAAATAATTAAATAATTTATTAAACAGAAAAAAAAAAGTAATTTATTTTGGCTTTTTCACTCCATATTGTAGGGTGGATTAATTAAAAATGTAAAAAATCTCCCTTCAAACCGTATATACAACTTTCATTGAATACGGCTTTCCGTATTTAAAAGATAAAAAAAATATTTAAATATTTTTTATTTTAAATACTTACTTACTTTAAATTAAGTATCCGTTTTCTTTTTTTATAAGTTTTATAGAAAATCATGTATTTTATTAATTTCATATTAAAATTTTTAGGTTTAAAAAATAAAAAAAATTTATATTAATTTTTTATGTTTTTTTTTTTAACTTGTTCTAAAAAAGTTAAAATTTTTTATTTTTAATAATATTTGAGTTAGGGAATACTTTTTATTTAATAAATAAACCTTAAATATTTAAATATATAATTTAAATTAGCTTGCTTTAGTCCCGTTTTAATATTTTTTATTTTTTGGTTAGCTATGTTTACATGTTTTTAACATTTAACATGGTATTATTTTAAAATACAAATTTGAAATAATAATATACAACGCACTAGAACGCCCTTGTTGACGATCTTTTACTCCTACAGCATCAAGAGTTCCTCTGACAATATGATATCTAACACCAGGTAAATCTTTAACTCTTCCTCCTCTTACTAATACTACAGAATGTTCTTGTAAATTATGACCTATACCAGGTATATAAGCTGTGATTTCAAATCCAGAAGTTAATCTTACTCTTGCTACTTTACGTAAGGCGGAATTTGGTTTTTTTGGTGTTACGGTGAAAAACTAGCAAATTTAATTATTACTTTTAATTAAATGCTGTTTGATAAAACTGTACGTAGAATTTTTATTCTATACAGCTCCTTACTAAAAATTGTTATTAGTTAAAAAAGATAAATTTTTTATTTCTTTTTAATAAAATAAAACTTAATTGTTGTTTTATTCAATTTTTACTAAAATCTATGTTTTTTATTTTTAATTTTTAATTTTTAGCAAGTTAATATAAGCTTAT